CTACTCAATAACTATGTCAAGGGAGAAAGTATAGAAGATTATTAATTAAATTAAGAAAATGATTTCTGGGGCTGTTTTTACAATAAATTACCTTATTTAAGTTTTGGTTAAACTTGTCAGTATAAACTTTTAACAGTTACAATACAAATTGTATTTATTATTAAGTTTTTAATTAAAATGACTGTTTTAGTAATTGGAGGTACTGGAACCTTAGGGCGCCAGATCGTAAAAACTGCACTAGACGAAGGTTATTCAGTACGTTGTTTAGTTCGAAACTTACGACGTGGTTCATTTTTAAAAGATTGGGGTGCTGAGCTCGTGTATGGGGATTTATCGTTACCAGAAACTATCCCACCTTCTTTTAAAGGTGTGAATATCGTAATTGATGCTGCAACTGTTCGTCCAACTGACAGTTATTCAGCCGAAAAAATTGATTGGAAGGGGAAGTTGGCTTTGATTGAGACAGCAAAATTAGCTCAAATTAAAAAATTTATTTCATTCTCTACTGTAGATGCAGCGCAAAATTCCGCTATTCCTTTACTCGATTTAAAATTAAAATTGGTGCAAGCACTAGAAAAATCAAACCTAAATTATACGGTATTTCAATGCTCCGGCTTTTTCCAAGGTTTAATTAGCCAATATGCTATCCCTACATTAGAGAAGCAAACGATTTGGTTGTTGGGTGATATGTATCCCGCAGCTTATATTGATACGCAAGATGCTGCGAAAATTGTAATCGCTAATTTAAAAGAACAAAGTTCAGAGAAAATACAAAATTTAGTTGGTGTAAAAAATTGGACACCGCAGGAAATTGTACAAATTTGCGAGCGTTTCTCGGGTGAACAAGCAAAAATTTCTTATTTACCCTCTTTTCTTTTAACGATTTTACGTCTAATTCTTCGTTCATTAGAATTTACATGGAATATTGCAGATCGGTTACAGTTTTCAGAAATTAAACAGCAAAACAAAGTCGTAACGCGTACGAATGATAATTTGTTAACATTAGAGCAATATCTGCAAGAATATTTCTCGAAGATTTTAAAAAAATTAAAAGAAACAAGTTACCAACAACAAAATACGGATATTTCCTTCTTATAGGTTTTAGTTCTCAGTTTTTATTTTATCGTTGACGGTTGTACATTCATAATGTAATATCTAAGTGGATATATTTAATCCCTTAGGAAGGGACTGTAGTTCAATTGGTTAGAGCACCGCCCTGTCACGGCGGAAGTTGCGGGTTCGAGTCCCGTCAGTCCCGAGATTTGTTGTTATCTATTTTAATTGCTAAAAAATTTAGAAAGATCTTGGGCAATAATATTGCCCAAGATCTTTCTAAATTTTTTATGAGGTTTTATAAACTCTTAATTTCAACATCGACACCGGCTGCAAGATCTAATTTTCGTAGATTTTCCATGACATCATCTGTTGGTTTATAAACATCAATGATTTTTTTGTGTGTTCGCATTTCGAAGTGTTCACGCGCATCTTTATTTACGTGCGGAGATCTTAGTACACAATAAATACGTCGTTTTGTCGGAAGTGGGATTGGACCAATCGCTTTTACACCTCCAGTTTCTACTGCGTTAATAATTTGTGTACACGAATCATTTAATAAACTAGTTTCATATGCTTTAAGTGCAATACGAAGTTTTTGGATACCCATAAAATTGACGAGTAATATTATTCTAAAATTTTTGAAACAACTCCTGCACCTACTGTTCTACCACCCTCACGAATTGCGAATCGCATTCCTTGCTCAATTGCAATTGGGTTAATAAGTTCAGCTGTCATTTTAATACGGTCACCTGGCATAACCATTTCGGCTGCACTACCGTCATCTCCCGTAAATTGTACAATTGTTCCTGTTACATCAGTTGTACGTACATAGAATTGAGGTCGGTAACCAGTAAAGAATGGAGTATGACGACCACCTTCATCTTTACCTAACACATAAACTTCTGCCTCGAACTTTTTGTGAGGACTAATTGTACCTGGTTGAGCTAACACCATGCCTCGTTCGATATCGGTCTTTTGAACACCACGGATTAAAATTCCAACATTATCACCAGCCATTCCTTCATCCAGAGTCTTCTGGAACATTTCAATACCAGTTACTGTTGTTGTTTGCGTATCTTTTAGACCTACGATTTCGATAGTATCACCAATTTTTAGAATACCTCTTTCGATTCGTCCAGTAGCTACAGTACCACGACCTGTAATTGAGAAAACATCTTCTACCGCCATTAGGAATGTTTTTTCTGTATCTCGTTCTGGTGCTGGAATGTAATTATCTACTGATTCCATTAAATCGAAAATTTTATCCACCCACTTGTCATCACCTTTTGCTTTAGGACCGCCTTCTACTGCTTGTAAAGCTAAAAGAGCAGAACCAGAAACAAATGGAATCTCATCACCAGGGAAATCATAGTTTTCTAGTAATTCTTGTACTTCTAATTCTACTAATTCAAGTAGTTCTTCATCATCTACTTGATCAGCTTTGTTTAAAAATACCACTAGGTGAGGTACACCAACTTGTTTTGCTAATAAGATATGCTCACGTGTTTGAGGCATTGGGCCATCAGCAGCTGATACAACTAAGATACCTCCATCCATCTGTGCTGCACCAGTAATCATGTTTTTTACATAATCTGCGTGACCAGGACAATCTACGTGTGCATAATGACGCGTTTCTGTTTCGTATTCTACGTGTGCTGTATTGATTGTAATACCACGAGCTTTTTCTTCAGGAGCAGAATCAATTAGGCTGATATCTTTTTTACTCCCTGAATAAACTGCTAATGTTGCTGAAATAGCAGCTGTTAATGTAGTTTTTCCGTGATCTACGTGACCAATAGTTCCAATATTTACGTGAGGCTTTGATCGTTCGAATTTTTCGCGAGCCATAAAATCAAATTAAATTATTTAAACTTTTTATTTTCCAATACTTTTGGCGTTGGTAAAGATGCTTTAAAATCTTTCCTTAATATCTAAAATGTGCAAAAGCTTTATTTGCTTCCGCCATTTTGTGTGTTTGTTCTTTTCTTCGAATAGAGCCACCTGCATTTTTAGCAGCATCTATTATCTCATTCGCTAATTTAGAGGCCATACCTCTTCCTGATCTTTCTCGTGCGAACTCAATTAACCATTTCAAAGAAATATTCGTTCCTCTGTAGGCACGAATTTCAATTGGTACTTGATAAGTGGAACCCCCCACTCTACGAGCTTTTACTTCTACTTGGGGAGTTACATTAGTGACTGCTTTTTCCAATAATAAAATTGGATTTTCGTTTGTTTTCTCGGCAATTATTTCTAATGCTGTATAAACAATTTTTTGTGCAACGGATTTTTTCCCTGATTTTAAAACTCGTATAACTAGTAAATTTACTAGCCGACTATTGTAGATCGGATCCGGTTGGGCTAAAACTCTTTTTGATTTACTTCTACGTGACATAATGGGATTGATTAATATTACAAAAAACCTGCTTGTTAATCACCTTTTGGCCTTTTACCACCATATTTTGATCTTCCTTGCTTACGATCCTTCACTCCACTAGCGTCAAGTGAGCCGCGAACAACGTGATATCGGCAACCTGGTAAATCTTTAACTCGGCCTCCACGGATTAAAACAACGGAGTGTTCTTGAATATTATGTCCAATTCCAGGAATATATGCAGTTACTTCAAATCCTGACGTTAGTCGAACTCTTGCAACTTTACGTAAAGCAGAATTTGGTTTTTTTGGTGTTGTTGTATAAACACGCGTACAAACACCTCTTCGTTGAGGGCACGACTTTAAAGCCGGTGATTTTGTCTTTTTTTCACTGGTCTGGCGTTCAAACCTTACTAATTGTTGAATCGTTGGCATATTAGATTTTTAGTTATTGAGTTTCCATCCCATACTTACGCATAAAACGTTCAACCCGTCCTTCTGTGTCAATGATAGTTTGTGAACCTGTATAAAAAGGATGGTTTCCTGACCAAATATCGACATTTAGTGTTGGTTTTGTTGCTCCCACCTTCATCACAAGTTGCCCATCACAGTAAACTTTTGCATTCGGGTACCAGTCTGGATGTATTGCAGATTTTGGCATTTTGTAATTAATAAATTTTAAATTAACGTTTAGAAAATTGTGGAGCTTTTCGTGCTTTACGTAAACCGTACTTCTTACGTTCTTTCGCGCGGTAATCCCGAGTTAAATAACCATGGGGTTTTAGATTCTCTCTCTTTTCACTTGACATTGTGCAAATTGCACGAGCTAAACCCAATTTAACAGCATCGGTTTGCCCTTTTATACCACCCCCTTTAGCCGTAATATGAAGATCATAGTCATTTTCTAGCCCTAAAGCTAGTAAGGGGCCACGTAATGTGCTAAGGTATTCGGAATTATAATTAAAATACGTTTCACCTGGTTTTTTGTTTACTGTGATGATACCAGTCCCAGGTTGTAATTTTACTTTAGCAGTGGCTTCTTTTCGCCTTCCAACTGCTGTGTATGATATTGTTGACATTTAATTCACTTATTTTATATTGCTAATTTAAAGTCAAATTAAAACGTTCGTGTAAATTCTCACAAACTTCATTTGCTGATTTTTGACCGAAATTTTTAAACTCTAAAAGATTCTCTTTTGAATATTTTAGCAATTCCCCTAATGTATGAATTTGTGCTCTTTTAAGGCAATTGTAGGCGCGTACAGAGAGTTCTAACTCTTCAATTAAAACCCCTGTAACGTCTGTTTGAGAAACTTGGACAATATTTTCTACTTCCGTTGGAAATTCTGCTGTTAGATCGGCACTATTTACCAACTTAAAAAGGCTGCGTAGTCTTTCTGCAGCTAAATTTAGAGCCTCAAGCGGTAAAATACTACCGTTGGTCTCTATTTCAATTATCAGGCGCTCTTTTTCTAGGCGCTCTTTGCTACTAGAGGTTTCGACAAAGAAATTTACTTTTTTAATTGGTGTAAAGACCGCATCCACAGCTAAGAATCCGCGTGGATTATTTGACGCTGTTTTTTCACTTAAAACATAACTTTCTCCTTGTTCAAGGATAAATTCCATTTCTAAGTGACTAAAATCAGTTATTGTCGCTATATATTGTTGTGGGTCTATTAATTCCAGATCTGTTGGTATATCAATATCCCCAGCTGTAACAATACATGGCCCCTGAATATTTAGACGTGTAATAATTGGCTCATTTAAGTTACCTTTAAAAACAAGCTGTTTTAAATTTAACAAAATTTCTAATGCGTCTTCTTTGACACCTGGTATAACAGAAAACTCATGGTCTACCCCAGAAATTCGTGTACCCACAATTGCTGTTCCAGGAATATTAGATAATAGTGTTCGCCTTAAGGCATTACCAATCGTTATACCTTGACCTTTTGATAAAGGTTCAATACAAAATTTAGCTACATTTTCTGTAGCTGCTTTTTGTGCGGATTCTAAGCACTGTACTTGAAACATAACGTCTATTACAGAAGTGTTAGTATTAATATACTTGCTTGTACTAATCTGTTTTTATACACGTCGTTTTTTGGGTGGTCGGCAGCCATTGTGAGGGACAGGTGTAATATCCTTAATTAGTAAGACCTCTAATCCACAACTTTGTAAAGCTCGAATTGCAGTCTCTCGACCATTTCCAGGTCCACTAATAATAACTTCGGCTTGTTTCATGCCTTGTTCCACAGCCATGGACCCTACTTTTTCAGCAGCTGATTGAGCAGCAAAAGGTGTACTTTTTTTTGCCCCCTTAAATCCACAACCACCAGCTGACGCCCAAAATAACGTATTACCTTGTTTATCGGTAATATTAACAATGGTGTTGTTAAACGTCGATTTTATATGAACGATTCCTGCATTTACAGTCTTTTTAGACTTTTTACTCGTAAATCGCTTAACTTGTTTAATCATATTAAATTAAAAATACATTCTTAATGTCCGAGTTTTAGCCTTAACGTCCTTTTTTCTTCGCTACAGCCGTTTTAACTTTACCCTTTCTTGTTCGCGCATTTGTTCGTGTTCGTTGTCCACGTACCGGCAAATTAACACGGTGGCGTCTTCCTGCAGCTGAACCAATTTCCGTTAGTCGTTTAATGTTTAATGAATAAACTCGTCTTAAATCCCCTTCGGTTTGGTAACTTTCATCAATAATAGTTCTTAGTGACGAAACTTGTTCGTCTGTGAGATCCGAACAGCGAATATCTGGTGAAAGATTTGCTGTCGTTAAAATTTTGTCTGCGCTTGTATTTCCGATTCCAAATATTGAAGTTAGTCCAATTTGGATTCGTTTGTTACGTGGCAGGTCTACCCCAGAAATACGTACCATTTATATACTCTTTTTTACTTACGCTTCATTTTTGCTCGTCCTTGTCGAACTTTAAGTCTTGGGTCGCTTTTACAAATTAAGTAAATTCGTCCACGTCGTTTAACAACCTGGCAATCTTTGGACCGCTTTTTAAGACTCCCAATCGAGCTTACAACTTTCATGATTTAATTTTGGTTATAATTTTTAGTCGCGTATTAAACCATTAACTAATTAAATAGTTTATTTTATGTATGCAAAAACAGGTTAAAAACCTCATTTTGCTAATTTTAGCATAGTCGAATTAGTTAAAAAAGTCTACGCTTATTTCAACCCTTCGTATCTTGTTGAGACTAAATACCCAGTTATCTGTGATGTTGTATCCGTGATTACCCCGATTAAAATTAATAAGGATGTTAAATTCTTAAATAAACCAAATTGAATAAAGTTTCCAACGAATAATGGAAAGAAAGCTAAAAAAGCTAAAAATAACCCCCCGATAAACGCTAGTCGATTTATTACTTTTTCAAGATATTTTGTTGTTTCTTTTCCTTGTCTTATTCCTGGGATACTGTATGCCATTTTTCCTAAATTTTCGGACATATCTTTCGGTTTAAGAACTAGCGATACATAAAAACAACTAAAAAAGATAACAAGTACAAAATTTATACCAAACGAGTAAATGGTCAGCAATTTACTTGCCAATCCAGCTGCATTAGTTAAAAGTGCTGAACTTAATAATATTTGGGCTGGGTACATGAAAACAACAGCAATTGTCGAACTAAATACTAGGGGCATAATACCGCCTTGGTTAAGTTTTAACGGAATAAAGCTATTGTTTGCTAGACGTTCGGATTGCGTTTGTGCACTTGTTGTTAAGTTTAATTGTTTCGCAGAAACGATAGTAATTTTTTTATACGATTCTTGAAAGAAAATAATAATTAAAACAATTCCGAGGTAAATTCCCAGTCCAGTTAATAATAATGGTATTGCACTAGCTAAATTCGCAGCCGAAAAAGTTTTACTTAGCGAGCTCAGATTATTCGGTATCCCACCAACGATATTAATAAAAATAATCATTGAGGATCCATTTCCTAAACTTTCTTCAGTAATTAATTCAGCAAACCACATTGATAAAATTGAGCCTACTGTTAAGGAAAGTACGATTTCAAGTCCCAGTTTTAAGCTCCAACCAAATGTTATAGGCTTAATTAAAAAGAATGCAATGGCCGAACTTAGTACTATTGCCCAAATACATGTTAAATATCTTGTGTATCGACTAATTTGTTGGCGCCCTAGTTCTCCTTCCTCTTTTTGCAATCTTTCGAGATTGGGAAAAAGAGGTGTTAAGAGTTGGATGATAATCGATGCGTTAATATAAGGCAGGATTCCCAACGAGCCGATTCCCAGAAATGAATTTCCGACAAGTGTTTTCGCGAATCCAAACATTGGGTTGCTTGTTTGACCCTGAGTAAGAATATCTAACTCTACCCCAGGAACTGGAATGTAGAGCCCTAACCGAACAAGAAGTAGGAGAGTTAATATTTTCAATATTTTACCTTTCAATAGGCTTCGTGTTGTCGATTGTTCCATATTGAAGATTTTTGATTAAATTAATTAGGCTACAAATGTTCGGAGATTACTAAGACCATCGATTGTCGCCCGCGCATTATTTAAAAGGCTATTTGATCCTAACTGCTTAGAAAGAATATTTTTAATACCGGCTAATTCTAAAACAATTCTTGGCGCGCCTCCTGCAATTACACCACATCCGGGTGCAGATGGACGTAAAACAAGTTTGGCAGCACCAAATCGACCATTAATTTTATGCGGAATTGAATTTGATGATGTTAAAGGGACAGTAATGACATTTTTTTTGCCATCTGTTACACCTTTCCTTACAGCAGTACTAACATCACTTGCTTTCCCAACTCCAACTCCAACTTTTCCTTGCTGGTCGCCAACAACAACAACCGCACGGAAACTCAATTTTTTACCTCCTTTAACTACTTTTGTAACACGTTGAACAGAAACTACGCGTTCTTCCCATTCAACTCTGTTATCACGATCCTTATAATTTCTTTTTCTATCTACCATATCTAGTTCGTGTTTATTTTTTACCCGTTTTTCCTGCTTTTCGACGAATTACTTCGCCTTCATAGGCAATCCCTTTACCTTTATAAGGTTCTGGAGGGCGAACTGAGCGAATTTTTGCAGCAAATTCACCTACAGCTTCTTTTTCTAGACCCGAAACAGTAATGCTAGTTGGGCTTTCTACACTAACAGATAATGCCGGGGGCGTAACCATCTTAACAGGGTGACTATAACCCATGTTTAAAATTAAATCTTTTCCATCGAGCTGAGCACGGTAACCTACTCCCGCAATAGTGAGTTTTTTATGCCATCCGCTTGATACACCTGTAACCATATTTGATAAGAGCGTACGAGATAATCCATATAGTGCTTGGGATAATTTATTCTCTTCTGCCTTTTCTAAAAATACTTTTTTCTCTGGTTCATCAATAGTGCAGCATATAAATGAAGGCAAGATACGTGTTAATTTACCTTTCGGTCCGTCAACAAAAACTTTTTGTCCCTCAAGTCGAATGTTAACTTTGTCGGGTATTGAAATATATTGTTTACCTATACGAGACATGATTTATATTAAAAAGTTATGTAATATAGCATAGAATTTCGCCTCCAACATTTTTTTGGCGCGCCTCTGTGTCGGTCATTAAACCATTGGATGTCGAAATTATTGCTGTTCCAAAGCCACCTAAAACGCGTGGCATTTTTTTTGCTCCGCTGTAAATACGTAATCCAGGTTTACTTATACGTTGAATTTTTTGAATACTTGGAGTTCGAGTTTTGCCAGTATATTTTAGTGACAGTAAAAGGGAACTTTGTGTTCCATTTCTTAATTCTTCAAATGAATTAATCAACTCTTCTCTGAGTAGAACTTGTGCAATACTCTTTGTAACTTTTGTTAAAGGAATTTGCACAATCTGATGTTTCGCTAAATTCGCGTTACGAATTCGCGTAAGCATATCGGCTATAGTGTCATTGACCATTTGTGAACAAATTTTCTAAAAATTAAATTTTAAAAGTTAAGCACGTGCTTGAAGCGGCATGCCAAACTTTTTTAAGAGGCTGTAGGCTTCTTCATCCGTATTTGCACTAGTCACAATGGAGATGTCAAAGCCTTGCAGTTGATTTACATCATCATAAGAAATTTCCGGGAAGATTAATTGATCTTTAATTCCTAGATTATAATTTCCTCGACCATCAAAACCTTCTGCACTAATCCCACGGAAGTCTCTTACCCGTGGTAAGGTTATATGAATTAATCTTTCTAAAAATGCGTACATGCGGTCTTGGCGAAGAGTTACAGACGCTCCAACCGGCATACCATCACGTATTTTAAAACCTGCAATTGATTTACGTGCTTTATTCACAGTAGGTTGTTGGCCGGCGATTACTGCCAATTCTTTTAGATTAGCATCCATTTCTTTTGAACTTCTTGCCTCTTCACCTAAGCCTCTGTTAATAGAAATTTTGAGTAATTTAGGTACGAGCTGAACGTTCTTGTAACCATACTCTTCCATTAGAGATGGAACAATTTTTTCTTTGTACAAGTTTTTTGTGTCTTTTTTCATTTCTACGAAAACTTTTTATATAGATTCCCACTAAAGAACCTCAGGGGCTAGCGAAACAATTTTTGTAAAACCATTATCTTTTAATTCTCGAGCAATTGGTCCAAAAACTCGAGTCCCTCGTGGATTATTTTCTTTGTTAATAATTACTGTTGCATTATCGTCAAAGCGTAATCGAGAGCCATCTTTACGACGGATTGATTGTTTTGTTCTAACAATAACTGCACGAACAACATCAGAGCGTTTTACAGTTAAATTCGGTGTAGCATCTTTTACAACGCCAATAATAACATCACCAACGTGGCCATAACGGCGATTCGTTCCTAGGACACGAATACACATTAATTTTTTTGCCCCACTATTATCAGCCACGTTTAAACAAGTTTGTGGTTGTATCATTTTTTATGTTGAAGATTTTTCTAAAATACTAACAAGGATCCAATTCTTACTCTTACTTATTGGTCGAGTTTCCTGGATTTTCACCTTGTCACCAATCTTTGAGTTTGATTCGATATCGTGGGCAACATAACGTTTTGTTCGTGTAATTACTTTCCCGTAATTTTTATGGGAAACTCGATCACTAACGGCCACAATTCGGGTGTTTAACATTTTGTCACTTACGACTGTTCCAATTTTTTCTTTTGCAACCATTTTTTTTATATATCTAAGACAAATAGATTATTTTGTTTTATTTAATTTCCGGATTCCCGGCTAATTATTTTTGTCTTGATTGGTAATTTATAAGAGGCAGATTTTAAAACCTGGTGCGACATTTCTTCGCTTAAACCATTAATTTCAAAAAGAACCGTTCCTGGCTTTACAACAGCAACCCAATAAGATACGGCTCCTTTTCCGGCTCCCATTCGTGATTCTGCTGCTCGCTCAGTTACGGAACGATCTGGAAATACACGTATCCAAATTTTTCCTGTACGTCTTACATATCGGGTAATACTACGGCGGGTTGCTTCAATTTGTCGTGATGTTAACCACACTGGCTCAAGAGCTTGAATACCAAATTCGCCAAACACGACAGTATTTGCTCGAGTAGCAACTCCCTTTAATCTTCCCCGGTGCATTTTACGAAATTTCGTTCTCTTCGGGAGTAACATAGAATTCTCTGGCTTGCGTTAAATAATTTCTTTATTAAAAATCCAAACTTTAATGCCAAGTACTCCATATGTAGTATAGGCACGTGCTGTTGCGTAACTTATATCAGCTCGTAATGTTTGAAGCGGTACTCGTCCTTCTCTGACCCATTCGTCTCGTGCCATTTCAGCACCATTTAATCGGCCAGAAACTTGGATCTTAAATCCTTTGGTTCCACTTTTTTGTAAACGTTGTGCTACTAATCGTATTGCTCGCTTAAACGCAACTCGTTTTTCTAGTTGTTCTGCTAAAGCTCGTGCAACTAAAACACTTTCCGTTTCCATCTTATTAACCTGGATAACTTTAATCCGAGTTTGTTTTGGATTATTTGTCAGTTTTTTAATTTGAGCACGTAAAGTTGAAAATGTAGACTCTTCATCTGCTGTGCCAGCAATTGCTTTGGGTCGAGCAGCATGAATCAATAATTCTAGTTGATTTACTTTTCTTTTAATTTCTACTTTAGAAACTCCGGCTTTATTGTAAAGTGTTCCCCAATCGTTTTCAAAAAATTTACGGATTTTATAATCTTCTTTTAAGATTTCCCCATAGGTTCCATAGTTTGCAAACCATGTCGAATCATGGGATTTATTTATACCAATCCGAAACCCTGTTGGATGTGTTTTTTGTCCCACAGAAAAATGTTTAATTAAGTTAAATAAATTTTAAGTTTTCCGCTTCTAAGATCCAACTACAATAGTAATGTGTGAAGTTGGTTTTAAAATTCGGTAAGCTCTTCCTTGCGCCCGTGGACGGAATCTTTTCATCACGGGGCCTTGGTCTGCAAACGCTTTCTTAACAACCAATTTAGTCGTATCGTAACCAAGATTATTTTTTGCATTTGCTACAGCGGAACGCAATACTTTAATAATTGGATCACAAGACTTATAAGGTAAAAATTCTAGCAGAAGTAAAGCTTCTGAGTAGCTTTTACCTGTAATTTGTCGCAAGACACGGCGAACCTTATTCGGTCCCATACGTACATAGCGCGCAACAGCCATTGTTTCATTTTCTTGGAGTAGAGTTTTACTCATAACACCTTAACGTTTTGATTTTTTATCTTTTTTTATATGCGACCGAAAAGTACGCGTTGGTGAGAATTCACCTAATTTGTGTCCAACCATTTGATCTGTCACAAACACGGGCACATGTTGCCGACCATTATAAACTGCAAATGTATGCCCAATCATTGTTGGAAGAATAGTTGAAGCACGTGACCAAGTTGTGATTGAATCCTTCTTTCCGCTTGCTTCCATTTTATTAATTTTGTCCATTAATTGTGCGGCAACAAACGGACCTTTTTTTAATGAACGTGTCATTTTGAATAATCTAAAATTATTTATTTAGTTCGCCCTCGTAAGATATAACGACCACTTGCTTTTGTTTTCTTACGTGTTTTAATTCCTAGGGCTGGTTGGCCCCATGGTGTCACTGGTTTAGCACGTCCAATAGGTGAACGACCCTCACCACCACCGTGCGGGTGATCAATTGGGTTTTTAACAACCCCACGTACTTTTGGTCGTTTTCCTAACCAACGGCTACGGCCAGCTTTACCAAGGCATGTATTAATTGCATCTATATTTCCAACTTGTCCTAATGTAGCGTAACACTCCTTATAAACAAGACGTACTTCATTTGAAGGTAGTTTTAAAGTTACAAAATCACCTTCTTTTGCAATAATTTGGGCATAAGTACCAGCTGAGCGAGCAATTTGGCCACCTTTACCTAGCGTTAATTCGATATTATGAACAGTACTTCCTAATGGAATAGCTGCTAGTGGAAGTGAATTTCCAATTTCTATTGGTGCTTCCGGTCCGGAACATACTTCCATTCCTACTTTTAATGAGCGTGGCGCTAAGATATAACGCTTAAGACCATTTTCATAATGCAATAATGCGATACGTGCATTACGATTTGGGTCATATTCAATTGTCGCTACACGTGCAGTGGTTGCAATTGATTTTCGTTTAAAGTCAATAATACGGTGCTTTCTTTTGTGAGCACCCCCACGTCCTTTTAGTGTGATAATTCCACGGTTATTTCTTCCACTACAAGCTTTTTTACCGAAAACTAAACTTTTCTCTGGCTTTTGTTGTGTGATATCCGTGTAATAAACAGATGAACGTGAACGGGTCCCGGGGCTATAAGCCCGATATAAGCGGATTGCCATAAAATCCTATTGATAAATATTACTTAATTTTAAAATGCCCAGGAGAATTGTTAAGCATTTTCGAAGAAAGTGATTGAATTCTCAGGCGCTAATGTAACAACAGCCCTTTTAACTCTGGACTTCTTCCCAATAAATTTTCCTACCCTACGTTTTTTTAATGGTTGGTTAGCGGTATTTACAGCTACAACTTGAACATCAAATAATGCTTCTACAGCACTTTTAATTGAAATTTTGTCTGCTTTCCGATCAACTGCAAAACTATATTGATTTTGCTCAATAAGTCGACTTGTCTTTTCCGTTAAAATTGGGTACTTAATTAAATCGAGAAGAGATTTTGAACTCGTACACATGTCGTAATCTTTTGATTTAATAGTTAAATGAATGCAGAAAATAGTTAGTTAATTTTAAACTTTAGCTGCGATTCGTAAAATATTCTTAGCTTTCCCAGGTAACGAACCCTTTAGAATTAAAATATTTTCTTTTTCACTTACAAAAAGAATCTCACTATTTTTAATAGTCGTTTTTGTATTTCCAAGGTGCCCTGCCATTTTTTTACCTGGATATACGCGGCCTGGTGTACTACCAGCACCAATAGAACCTGGTAAACGGTGGTTTTTTGAACCGTGAGTCATTGGCCCTCGGCTAAAATTATGTCGCTTTTGGTTACCTGCAAAACCTTTACCAATACTAGTACCAGTCACACGAACTTTTTGTCCGACTGAAAAAGCACTTGTTGTTATTTGGTCTCCCAAGTTATAAGTTTCAGGATCCTCGACGCGAAATTCACCAAATTTACGATACCCCGTCGAACCACATTTTTGTAAATGTCCTTGAATTGGCTTGGAAATTTTACTCAATTTTTCCTCCAGATACCCTACTTGAATAGCATCATACCCGTCTGTTTTAGTAGTTTTAATTTGACATACTTGGCAAGGGTCCGCTTTTACCAATGTTACGGGTATAGCTGAGCCATCCTTATCAAATATTTGTGTCATTCCGATTTTTCTACCAAATATACCTGCTGTCATTTGTGTAAATTGTGTTCACAAAAGTTTTTAAGTCAATGCAATTTTTTTTCACAAAAAAATTAATTCAATAACAATGAATCAATTGTAGTATAGGCTACTAAACTCTAAATTGTCTAGTTAATGAGGGACTTTAAGTATCCGATTTTGGGATAGCTTTAAAATTTTCTATGTGCGGTAAATACCCCCTACTCGCTGGTAGAAGAGTTCGATAATAATAAATATTAGAAAACAAATAAATTCTAAAAATTAAAAGCATTTTAAAAATGGGAAAAGTTGTAGGAATTGATCTTGGAACAACAAATTCGGTTGTTGCAGTTATGGAGGGTGGAAAACCGACTGTAATTACTAATTCGGAAGGGCAGCGTACAACCCCTTCTGTTGTTGCTTATACAAAGAAGGGTGACTTACTTGTAGGTCAAATTGCGAAACGCCAGGCAGTAATTAACCCTGAAAATACATTCTATTCAGTAAAGCGTTTTATTGGTCGAAAAACTAGTGAAGTTACAGAGGCGCTTCGACAAGTGCCTTATAAAGTTCTTCAAACAGAGGATATTATTAAATTAGATTGTCCTGCATTAGGAAAACAATTTGCATCAGAAGAAATTTCGGCGCAAGTTTTAAGAAAATTAGCAGATGATGCTACAAAGTATTTAGGAGAAACAGTAACGCAAGCTGTTATTACTGTTCCTGCTTATTTTAATGACTCACAGAGACAAGCTACAAAAGATGCAGGTAAAATTGCTGGTCTTGAAGTGCTTAGAATTATTAATGAGCCAACAGCAGCTTCTTTATCTTATGGACTAGATAAAAAAGACAACGAAACAATTCTTGTTTTTGATTTAGGTGGTGGAACATTTGATGTTTCTATTTTAGAAGTTGGTGATGGTGTTTTTGAAGTTTTAGCAACATCTGGTGACACACGTTTAGGTGGTGATGATTTTGATGAAAAAATTGTTCAATGGCTTGTAAACGAGTTTAAAAATGATGAAGGCATTGATCTAACGCAAGATAACCAAGCTTTACAACGTTTAACAGAAGCGGCAGAAAAAGCTAAAGTTGAATTATCGACGTTAACACAATCATCTATCAACTTACCTTTTATCTCGGTTACACCAGAAGGCCCTAAGCATCTTGAAAAAGATTTAACGCGAGCTAAATTCGAAGAATTATGTTCCGACTTAATTGATCGTTGTAAAACACCGATTCAAAATGCATTAAAAGATGCTGAATTAAGCCCAAGTTCAATCGATCAAAATGTTCTTGTTGGTGGTTCAACTCGTATTCCTGCTGTTCAAGAGCTAGTAGAGCAACTTCTTGGTAAAAAACCAAACCAATCAGTGAACCCGGATGAGGTTGTAGCTGTCGGTGCTGCGGTTCAGGCGGGAGTTTTAGGAGGTGAAGTAAAAGATATTTTATTATTAGATGTAACGCCATTATCACTTGGGGTTGAAACGTTAGGTGGAATTACAACAAAAATTACACCACGTAACACAATTATTCCGACGAAAAAATCAGAAACTTTTTCAACTGCAGTTGATAATCAACCAAATGTTGAAATTCATGTTTTACAAGGTGAGCGTGAGTTAGCAAAAGATAATAAAAGCTTAGGAACATTTAGATTAGATGGAATTGCTCCAGCAGCACGAGGCGTACCTCAAATTGAAGTAACTTTCGATATCGATGCTAATGGTATTTTGTCAGTGACGGCAAAAGATAAAGCTACAAATAAGCAGCAATCTATTACCATTTCGGGTGCATCTAACTTAGCGAAAGATGAAGTTGAGCGCATGGTTGAGGAAGCTGAACAAAACGCAGCATCTGATAAGGAAAAATCTGAACAGATTGATGTGAAAAATAAAGCAGATTCGCTTTGTTACCAAACGAAGAAGCAGCTTGAAGAACTTAGTTCAAAACTAGAGGCGGCCGATAAAGAAAAGGTTGAAGAGGTTTTAACAAAGTTAGAATTAGCTGTTCAAAATGATGATTTAGAAGGTATGAAAACTCTTAGTGAAGAGTTACAGAAAAACATGATGGAAGTTGGACAAAAGGTTTATACTCCAGATGCAGGAGCCGAGGGCGGCGCTGCACCATCACAAGATGACGCTATTGAGACAGACTTCTCTACTGAAAAATAATTTTTAATATTTTGAGGATTATCTAGATAAAAATAATTTCCTAGTTCTAATTGTTTATAACAATTTACAATATAAAAACATCTAATTTATTCTCCCCAAGCCTCTAAAATACGGGCTTCGTCGTCTAAACATGACGGCTACTAAAATGCACTAAAAGTAGCAATTTTTTTAAACCAAAGTGATACTTTTAGTGCATTTTTGTAGTACAATAATCATAGGCTATTTTTTTTAAAAAAGCAGTCGTGTATGTAATTTAATTTAAACTTTATTATGAAATTTTTATATTCTGGAAAATATCGTCGTCAAGTTCTAATTGAAAAACCGTTTAAGAGACTTTCTAAAGTGTCTAAAATACGTAACAGCCAGGCAAAGATGCAAGTAGATTTTCCCTCAAAAGGTCAAATTGAAAGTCTAAAAAATGTGGTTGATGCAGCGGAAATAAAATTACGTGGAGGAAGTATATTGACCGACTACGGTACCGTAGTTCAAGGCACGAAAGCGGCAGCTGAAACGGGGTTAAAGACTTGGGATACTGCTGTAACTGTGGCTAAGTCGGGTAACGTTATGGGCGAGATAATGCTAGGCGGTCATGCCCTTGGCGAATCTATCGCGGAGTGGAAAAAGGGCCATTACTTTTGCTGCGTATGCAGCGGGGTAGCCTGTTCGTGTTTTTGGGTCGCAGCTGCAGCTAGCCTCATACCAGGTGGCTACGGTGTTTGGCAGGCGGCCACGCAAGCAGGTTCAGTTACAAAGGGGGTGACATACACATGCCGTAGAGTTACAGGAGGTTTATAATGTTAATACAATAGGATCAATTTAATTTACTTATAGACATTAACAAGATAAAGTGCTGTATTTGTCTATAAGTAAATTAAATTAATGGTATAGTTTAGTTTATAAGTAAACTGATCATAAATTAATGAATTTTTTAATTATAGGAACTTATGACAATTGACAACGATCATCCAAACGAAGTTGTGAAAAGACAATACGAAACGTTAATGGAAAATGGTATGCCGTTTTTACAGATTTTTCCAGAAATGATTCAAGAGTTAACTGTTGCCGAAACGTTTAAAAATCGCGCAAAAGAACGGAATAAAAGCTTAACGCAGAATCAGTTGGATTATAAAAATGTCAGTATCGAAGAATTTAGGGAAAACCTATTTTTATATTGTGGGATAAGCCTAAATATTTTTAACCTTTCTAGCCAAACGCAGGCGGCTTTTTGGTTTATGTTATTCAATTGGATAGAGTGTAATAATTACTCAATTACTATTGGGCCCGAAAAAAGAAAAATATTAGCAAAGTATTACAGCCGTTCAAGTGATCCAAATAGCAGATCGGTGCAAAATATTTTCAGAGCACTAACTAAATCTGGATTGCTTGTGAAATGTAAAAAAACAGACTCAATTTGCAAAAATAACAAAACATATGAAACTACTTATCGAGTGCCGTTTATTGTCTCGCAACAACGGCTAAATAAGAAATTCATTACGATGAATAACGAGATTATTCAACTGAAATCAGAACTACTAGAAAGAAGTAGAAATTATCTATTAAACAAAAAAGATGTAACCAATAATACGACATCAGAGGGCGTTGAGAATGGCATTGACTATGTTTTAAACGATGTTATAATGTTATAAGCAAAGTGTCAAAACGTAATATAGAGGCACTTGGGAAGGTTAATTTTTCAGCTAAGATTGATTTTTCAGTTGAGGGTGGGTTAAAAATTGCTGAAATCGAACACATTGAGAATATTGAATCTCGTCTACCGTTAGAGTACACGAATGAATGAACTAAAATTTTTAATTCCATACGTTTAACCAAAAAGCAAAAAGAATTATTACAATTAGAACTGGGAAATTAGACTTTTCGCTTGAATAACTATAGGACTTTATGGTATTATCTTTTTATAGTTAAGTCATGGGTCGATGCCCGAGCGGTTAATGGGGACGGATTGTAAATCCGTTAGCTTTGCTTACGTTGGTTCAAATCCAACTCGGCCCACGAGAGTTATGTATTATAAATTATTACAAGTGCTTCTAAAGCATTAGAGTTTATTTGTTTAAAATTTTCAGCGTTTAAAGATTCGTTCTTTTTTAACGAATAAAAGTAGTGAAACTTATCTAAATAATTTTTCATTAGTTTTAAATCAACCTTTTCGAGCTTTTTAAGATATTGAGTAGTGTAAAGATTTGGTAAATTGCCTAATTGGTCATATAAAAGTAATATTTCACCAGCTAATTGTTTTATAGTGGCGGTCTTACTTTCGTTATGTATTCTATAGAAATAGGTTCTCGATTCTTTACAATAAAGTTCTACACTATTATTTAGTGTACTTAAAGCTAATAGTGAGCAAAAAATTGACTCCTGGGGTAGTGGTGGAGATAATAAATTATTCGTTGGCATAGCTCCGATTTGTTGGGTAGATTTATTAATCGAAATTGTTTATTTTGAAAGAGAAAAAAGTTTTGAATCCTTTACTATTTATTTGAGGATTCAAAACTTTATTTGTTGCCGAATTATAATTTTACATACGGCAAAGAGAGGGGTTCAAAAGCTTAATAGTAGATTTTACCTCCACCCCATTTTTCGTTCACAACTTTAGGTTGAACTAAAATATGACCTGAAATTGCAAATAAATCTTCGTCTGTTAATGATCTCATTTTAGGGAAGATATCTGCACTTTTAATACTTGGGTGTAATTCAGCAATAGAATCTGCACCGTCATATGTCATTGGGTCTTTTAAATAAGATACAAGACTTGAAACATTATCGCGAGGAGGTGTAGCTAAACTTAATGCCTCAACGTCTAAACCAACATTGGGGTTAGTTTTTGTTAGTCCACCTACGTGACAGATTGCACATGCATTGTTGAAAAGTCGTTTCCCACGTTTAATCTGTTCCACGCTTAGAACTACAGTATTACCTTTTCCGTCAAGCGTAACTGTTCTTGTATCTTCGTCTAATTCTAGAGCTTGAGCAGGTGAGGAAAACCCGTTTAAAATAAACGTTGCTAAAATGCTCCCGACTAAAAATTTACTTTTTAGTGCCATATAAATTTTTTATGTTTTAACCGTACCAAATGTACAAAATAAATCTAAAAATACTAAGCAATATTATAGTGTATATAATGAAGTATTTTTAAAATAAAGTAAGGAATAAGATTAGAAAAATCTAAAAGCTCATTTTAAATTCAAAATTAAAACGAGCTATCAAATTACTGCAACTTACCGTTTCTTAATCGAATGTATTTTTCCCCGTGAACTTAACATTTACGGGATTAGGGTTCTTTCCGATTGAGTATCCAACATTTCCTACACCAATACGACCCTCGTTTAATTTTTCTGGGAATACACCGTCTTTAGGGTGAAGGTATTGAACTTCACTATTTGGAAAAATTCGGTAAATTTTATAATCACTAATTTTAAATAAGGTCCGCAATTGTGTGCTTAGTGCAAGACATTGCTCTTTTTTGGCTAAGTAAAGTAAATTTTCACCTTTCTGCATAATTGCAGCACCACTTGTTGGCATCTCAAAAATTTGCTCTTTTTTACTCGTCCAAGTAATAGCGTATTTCTCTTCAATTTCTGCGGCTCTGAGCCAACCCCCTGTACTACCACCAAAAGTTGGTGTGGGAATCTGTAAGTTTAATACATCTGAAGTCATATTTGATCTGTATATATACTAAAAAAGTATTTTTGAATGCAAGACGTTAGAAAACGCGTATGATTAAAATTATAATCGTACTTGGTTCCGAAATCGGAAGAAAAATAAAAAACAATAATTATTTACAATTCTTTTTAAGTTTATGTTATTGAAAATAACCTGTTTTTTCGGCGGCTTTTTATTAGCCAGTATTTTTGATACAACGATGGGAGAATTCCAAGACTGGTCAATTCTTGGTGCGGCACTAACTGTGGCAAGTGTTGAGACTGCGAGTAAAATTTATTATTCTTTTATTTCGCGTGTTCAACTTTTGTCCTCTAAAACATACTATAGTGAAACTTTATTCTTATTGAATAGTTTTAAACTTGGTTTAATTTATGGTTTGATCGTCGATGCCTTTAAACTTGGTAGTTAATGGGTTCTTTTCACCTAAGGGTAAATAACTAAGAAATTAAATTGGTTAGGCGAGTTTTATTAGTTTTTGTGGAATAATATATATTATTAAAGTAGTTTTAAGAATTTTTGAATAGAGAAAATATATATTCGATGTTTGAATTTTATTAAAAGTAACTGCTAATTAAACACAAGACGTTCTATGATTACAGATAGTCAAATCTTTTTCGCTCTATGTATTGCATTAACAGCGGCAGTTTTAGCAATTGGTCTTGGCCGCCAACTTTATGTTTAAACCAAACTAGAGTTTGCAATTAGTCCCTAATCTTTCAATAACTTTTATTTAAAGATTAGGGACTATTTATTAATTTTAAATTACGGCTATCAATTGGTGTAAAAATACCGCTCATGTAACCTCTTATGGTTATAATATTTGACCATAAGTGTGTAAACCTTTTCCCAAGAAGTTAACCCCAAGATAACAAATCCAAACCACAATAAAGCCAATAGAAGCTATAATTGCAGGTTTTTCGCCTTGCCAAGATTTAGTAATACGAGCGTGTAAATAGGATGCAAATACAAGCCATGTTATTAACGCCCAAGTTTCTTTTGGATCCCAACTCCAATACGATCCCCAAGCCTCATTTGCCCAAACAGCACCAGCTATAATACCAATCGTTAATAAAGGAAATCCAAAACTAATAGTTCTGTAACTTAAGTTATCAATACTTTCTAATAAACTCAAGCGTTCAGAGGGTTGAACTCCTTGCTGTTCTTGAGGACTTACTAACAAGCTATTTGTATCAAGCGTGGCTTCTGTTTTATAGAAAGCTACCTGACCAGTTTTATTTTCAGAAAATACTTTACCAAAAGAATTTCCTTGTAGGGTAATTTGTTCGCTTTTTCCATATGCCAGGACTAAGAAGAAAATTCCTAACAATGAGCCTACAATTAGACTAGCGTAACTTAGCATCATAACAGTTACGTGCATCATTAACCAGTTTGACTTTAAGGCAGGGACAAGTGGTGATGGGGCTTGCATACCGTCAGGTAACGATAAACTAGCAAACCCTACAATAAATAAAGAAATTGGACTTGTGATGGATCCGATTGCCCGAATTTTTGATTGATTTTCAGCAAAGATACTAACAAATGTTATTCCCCACGCTAAAAACATTAAGGATTCATATAAATTACTTAATGGAAAGTAACCGAAGTTGAACCAACGGAGACCTAGTAGAACAAAAATTAGAAAATTTGCACAAACGTTACTAAAGAATCCTAGTTTTTCTAAAAAAGTAATATTGGAGGCAACTAAGCTTGCCCAATAAATTATTGTTACAATTAGTAGATTTAGAAAAACTAAATTGTCTAAAAATGCTTGAATATTCATAGTTATTTAATTTTTCGATTTATTAAATTAAGCTATTTCTTCTTGCTCAATTAGTACAAAAAATAGAGCAAACATAAGCCCTGGGAAAACTAGCGTAACAACAGGTGTTAAAATTGAAGGTAGAAAAGACGCTGACATTTTGGTTTTAATATAAAAAATTAAATTTTTCTCTTACAGAAATTGTAGTTGATAAAGCCAAATTTTGACTAACTACTTCACTATTATTTTTTTCAATTATGGGTTTTACAATAGAAAAAAAGAGGCTAGAAAAGAATTTTATTAGCGGGAAATGGATTTGAACCATTGACCTTCGGGTTATGAGCCCGACGAGCTACCAAACTGCTCTATCCCGCGACATAAGGTGGTCAGTGTAATAGTAGTTTATATTTGATGGTCTTGTCAATCTACTAGCTTATGATAACTGCTTTAAGCACTTATTTTCGTTATTTTGCAATGTTTATTATAAACGCAGCAATGCTTTAGGTATGTAACGGACTAAATAAAGTGCTTAAAGAACTTTAATATAAAACTTCGGGTAATTCTGGGATTTTTGTTGTTAGGTGTCTTAAAATCGAAACGTCCCGGCCTAAGGCAACATCTAAACTTGTTCTTAGCTTTTGATTTCCGACATAAATCATCTGGATGTAGCTTGCTGTTTCACAACCTTTAATTTTATAACTTAAACCTCTCTTACCTCGGTTCTGCACCATGACTTGACTTCCACGGCTTGTTAAAAAATCTCTGTAAAATTCTGTTTTTTTCTCTAATTCGGTTTCGTTAAAGCCCGGATCTACGAGATATAATATTTCGTACAATTCTAGTTCTTTTTGCATCACGAAAATTACTTTATTTTATTCATTTCACCGAGTATATTAACAAATTTTTTTTGTTTTGTAAATTCCTGCAGTAAAAAAGATAAATTTTTTCTGGTAATTATTTTTCTTTTTAAAGAATTAAGAATTTTAAAAAGGCTCTTAGTCAGGGGAATACAAAAGCTTTTTAATTTTGGAAGTTTAAATCTTGTAAATCCTTTTCCTCTTGAGAAAAATTCAAATGTATTTATATACTATAAGTGGATATACGGGTTGCTAACTCAATGGTAGAGTACTCGGCTTTTAACCGAATAGTTCTGGGTTCGAGTCCCAGGCAACCCAATTGTTAAGTTTTATACATTTAGGTCGAACCAAAAAATACTTCCTACATGTTGTTTTGTCAGGACATAAATGCGTGAATTGTGCTCTTTTAGTATAGATTCAACTATCGCTAAACCTAGACCAGTTCCCGTTAAATTGTGAACTTCATTTTCTTCTCGACTAAACCGATTAAAAATAATTTTTCTAAAAATGGGTGAAATCCCTATTCCAGTATCACTTATTTCAATACGAATCTTATTCCCAAGACTTTTACGGAGGGGATATGCGCGTAAGAGAATTTCACCTTGTGGATAAGTAAATTTTAAAGAGTTTCCAATTAAATTCACCAGAACTTGAGTAATGAGATCGACATTACCTTGCACTAAAGCTAGGTTTGGTTTGGCATTTGTTGTAAAAATAATTTTTTTCTCTCCAGCAAAAAGGTAAAAATTAGTTGCTGCTTTCGTAATTACGTCATTAAGGTCAACTGGTTCAAAGGAATTTAGTTTAATGTAATCAAGTCTCGATAAATTTAGAATATTGTTAACGAGTCGTGTTAGGCGGTTACTTTCAAGACTTACAGTTTCTAAAAATTGGTACTTTTGCTGTGTGGTGAGAGTATAGCTATATTCCTGGGTTGTATCAATAAAGGATCTTATACTAAATAAAGGTGTACGTAATTCATGAGAAATATTGCTCATAAAACGATTTCGTGCTTGGTTTAATTCTAATTCTTTTGTACAATCTTGTATTGTAATGGCAATTCCTTTTGGCCGTGAAATTAGTTCTTGCGATTCATACACAAGCTTTAGCAGGATACGGAAAAATTTAGGTTTGTTATTATCTGGCGTCGTTTGTAAAGCACTATAAAAAACCTGGTTTGAGCTTGTACGTATCATTTTTTCTAGTGACTCAAACATTCTTTTTTGTAAAGGACGAGGTAAATGCTCCCAAAGTTTAGAGCCAATTAAATTTTTCTTTTTTTCCCAAGAAAAAATTTTAATAGCAGCATCATTCACTAATACCAGTTTTAAGCTACTATCTAGTAGTAGTGCCCCCTCAGTAATTGTTCCAACTAAACTTTCTAATTTAATTTTTTCACTTAAAAGTTGATCAATATTTTTTTCCTCATATTTTTGTAATTTTTTGCCCATGTCATTAAATTGGAGAATTAAATCCCCTAATTCACCGTTAAATACTAAATTAATTTTGTGGGAAAAGTTGCCATCGGCCACTCTTCGAATTCCCTTTCGTAATTCGCTCAGAGGGCCAGTTATTGTAATAGCATTTATCATTGCGCCCAAAATTAAAGTTAACCAAAAAATTAAAACTATTATTGCAAGTAACGTTCTTACTAATTTTGAGTTGGTAATTAAATTTTGGCTTGAATTAATACCTACAATTACGGTTCCGACTTCATTTCCTTTTGAACGTAGGAGTAAGGATGTATTTACTTTTATTGTGTCGGAATAGGGAGATTCCCCTTTGGTTTGAAGAAGAAATTTTGACGTTAATTCACTATATGTGAATGGGACTCCGTAAGTTTGTTTATTTTTTGAATCAAAAAAAATGATGTATTTTATATTTGGACTGTTTTTATAAAAACGCTCACAAAGCGGTAATATGCCTTTATAATCATTTTCACTAGTAAGTGATATTAGATTTGCTCCCAATAAAACAGTGACATCATTTGCTAAACGAATTTTATTAAATAAAGTTTCTTGTTGAATTAAGTTGGCTGACCAAAAGGCGAGACCACTAATTCCTATTGAAATGAAAAAGGTAGAAGCAAGTATTAATTTTGTTTGAAGCCTAAAATTCAACCAAAGTTTATTTAAATATCCCAAAAAATATTTTAAATTTAGTATCATATAAAATTTTTAATTTTGCGGCGAATTCTTTTATTTTGGAATTGAGTATTAGTTATTTTTGCAGGTATAAAAAATTCTAGAATTATTAAAACTGCCGACTTTGAAAATCTATTAAAGGTTAAGCCAATGCTTTAACAAATTATACGTGAAAAGAAGAAATTATTTCTTTTAAAGGTATAATTTATAGATAATATTTATAGCTCCTTTATTGAAAATATAAGTGCTGCTCCGTCTCCCTATAGAACCATTAAAGTTATTAAGATAACAAACTTCAAAAGATTTCGTCCTTATTAAAGATATCCACATCACGAATTTTCGATTAAATATATGCTTGAACCTTTTTTTAAAAATTATTTTAACCAATCTTTGACTAAGTATAATAGTCAAGTTGATGCGATTAATAACTTCGGCCCTATGCTGAGCAATTTATCAGATGATGAAATTCGCCAGCGGGTGCAGATCTTAAAACAACAGCTTTTATCCAATAAAAATGAAGCTGACATTATTTGCGAAGTCTTTGCAATTGTACGTGAAGCAACGTTTCGTACTTTAGATATTAAACATTTTGATGTTCAATTAATTGGTGGATTAGTCCTCAATGATGGTCAAATTGCAGAAATGAAAACAGGGGAAGGTAAAACAATTGTTGCTTTGCTCCCTACTTTTCTTAATGCCCTATATGGAAAAGGGGTTCATGTTGTGACGGTGAATGATTATTTAGCACGTCGAGATGCTGAAACTGTTGGTCGGGTTCACCGATTTTTAGGCTTAACGGTGGGGCTAATTCAAGAGGATATGAGTCCTGAAGAGCGAAAGCAAAATTATCAATGTGATGTTGTCTATGTTACAAATAATGAACTCGGGTTTGATTATTTACGTGACAATATGGCCTTTACACAGGAAGAGGTTGTCCAACGACCATTATTTTATTGCGTTGTTGACGAAGTCGATTCTATTTTAATAGACGAAGCCCGTACCCCATTAATAATCTCCGGTCCTAGTGAAGCACCGACTCAAAAGTATCTTCAAACGTCACAATTAGCTCGTGTTTTACAAAAAAACATTCACTATATAATCGACGAAAAAAATCAGGTTGTTAAATTAACTGACGAGGGTACACTTTTTTGTGAGCAAGCACTAAAGATTGCCGATTTGTATAGCCCATCTGATCCTTGGATTTCTTATGTTTTAAATTCTATTAAGGCAAAAGAGCTCTTTATTCGGAATACACATTATATTGTGAATGTTGAGGAGGAAGTTATTATCGTCGACGAATTTACTGGCAGAACAATGGCGGGTCGTCGCTGGAGTGATGGTTTACATCAAGCTATTGAATCAAAGGAAAATCTACCTATTCAAGATGAAAGTCAAACATTAGCTTCTATCACATATCAGAATTTATTTTTACTCTACGATAAGTTATCTGGTATGACTGGGACAGCAAAAACTGAAGAATTGGAGTTTGAAAAAATCTATGGTTTAAAAGTCATCCCAATTCCCACTCACCGTGACGTTAAAAGAAAGGATTTCCCTGATCTTGTTTATAAAAACCAATATTTAAAGTGGCAAGCAATCGCGAATGAATGTATCAAGATGAATGAAATTGACCGCCCAGTTTTAATTGGAACAACGACGATTGAAAAATCTGAATTATTAGCGGCTTTATTGAGTGAATATAATGTCCCGTATCGCTTGTTGAATGCACGTCCAGAAAATATTGAAAGTGAGGCAGAAATTGTTTCTCAAGCTGGGTGCAGAGGAGCAATAACCATATCTACTAATATGGCTGGTCGGGGAACAGATATTGCACTTGGGGGAAATTTAGAATCATTATTAAAGGTTAAATTAAAAAAATTTATAAGTGATTTGGTGTCTGCGGATTTTTCAACGGTTCTTAAATCAGCGCAATTCGATGAATTTTTAGTTTCCTTTGTTCCTGTTTTTGAGACATTTGGCTTGTCAAAATTAAATGAAAGTTCCGTGCGGGAAGATTTACTTGAGTATTTAAATGAAGGCATAATCCCAGATAGATCGGATATTACGGATTTTATTACGGCTTATAATTCTTTTTTAAAAGAAAGGGCTGCTATTTTACTCGAAGAAAAAACCCTAATTACAAAATTGGGTGGTTTGCATGTAATTGGTACTGAACGTCATGAATCACGCCGGATTGATAATCAACTTCGTGGGCGTTCTGGGCGGCAAGGAGATCCTGGCTCATCAAGATTTTTTCTGAGTTTGGATGATAAATTATTACGATTATTCGGTGGAGATCAAATTCTTAATTTGCTCCAAAATATAGGTCTCGAAGACGATGCGCCTATTCAATCGCCTATTCTAACAAAGAGTTTAGAATCTGCTCAAAAGAAAGTGGAAGTTTATTATTTCGATTCAAGAAAACAGCTTTTTGAATATGATCAGGCATTAACAATGCAACGAAATGGTATTTATTCAGAACGCAAACGTGTTTTAGAAAAAGAAAGTTTACGTGATTGGATAATTGAGTATGGCGAAAGAAGTTTATATGACATTACATTAGCTTTCTCAACCAATACCAACTTAGCTTTAGACAAGTTTTTTGCTTTAAAAACTCAAGAATTACTTGGTATGCCATATCAAGTCAAGTGGGAGTCTGCTAAGGGCGATATTCATGTGTTGTTAAATAATTTAAAGCATCAATTTCAGGTTAGTTATACATTAAAAGAGGCACAGTTAGAGGCTATTGAACCAGGCATTATGAGAGAATTAGAGCGTTCCTTCCTTCTTCAACAAATTGATTTCTCATGGAAAGAACATTTGCAAAAAATCTCTGCTCTACGTGATTCTATCCGTTGGCGTTCATATGGTCAACGTGATCCGTTAACTGATTATAAAAAGGAGTCTTATAGTACATTTGTGACAATGTTAAATCGTATCCGTCATCAGGTAATTTATTTTATTTTCCGATCAAAGATAACAATTGATTTTGAATAATAAAATAGCATTAGCAAAACAAGATTTTGCTAATGCTATTTTTGAGTTTTTCTATAGCCCAAATTGGTTTCCTCTTCGGTATTGAAGATATGCTGCTACGAATAAACCTGTAATCGTTACAGGTACTAAACCTAATACAATTCCTGATAGTAAAACTTCAACCATTTTTTTCTTTTATTATTTTATTAACAATAAATCTATTGTTATTGTACCTTGAAAAATTAAACTTCGGAAAATAGACTGCTTTCACGAATATCTTTTTCTTCGATTGTTACAAGATCTGCTTTTGTTAAAATTGAATCTCCCGAATTAAACATGCGGTTTGCGTGTCTCATACGAGCCGCATCAATCGCATTTGTTACTGTTCGCGCATTTGCAAAAAGCGGTAATTGGCGTCGTTTATCAACATATTCTAATAGTGCTGCTTCTGCTCCACTTGTTAGACGATATTGTTGCTCTTCTAGTAAAAGGCGCGCAATTTGTAGAAGTTCTTCAGCAGTGTAATCTGGAAAGTCAATATGGTTTGCAACTCGCGAGGATAAACCTGGATTTGACTCATAGAAACTCTCCATACGATCTTTATAACCAGCAAAAATCACCACAAGATCCTCACGTTGATTTTCCATTACTTGTAATAAGATTTCGATTGCTTCTGCACCGTAATCTCTTTCATTATCAGGTTTATAGAGATAGTACGCCTCATCAATAAATAAAACACCACCCATTGCCTGTTTTAAAACCTCCTTGGTTTTAGGTGCAGTGTGACCAATATATTGTCCAACGAGATCGTCTCGTGTAACAGTTATTAAGTGGCCTTTTTTAATATAACCTAATTTAAATAAAATATCGGCCATTCTTGTTGCCACAGCTGTTTTACCGGTTCCTGGACTACCAGTAAAAGACATATGTAGACCAACGGATGTCGAGTTTAAGCCTAGGCCTAAATTTTTTCTCAGTCGCTGAACTAATAGTAAAGCAGCAATTTCTTTGATTCTTGCCTTTACAGGTGCTAGACCAACTAAATCTTCGTCTAGTTGATCAATAACGCCTTGAATATCAGTTTTGTTATACTCTTCTTGTAAATTTAAACTCATATACTAATATAAAAAAATTACCAATCGTTACTTAGATTATAAGCTATAATCCTAAATTTCAAAGTATCAAGTTGAAAAAGCGAGCTTTTTATATGGTATTAAAAAAATTGTAAAGCCAAAAGAAGAAAGATTCGAATAAAGTAATAAAAAATATGGAAAGCAGTATATACTTATATTCAGGTTGATCTTTTCAAGATTATTAACATGTTTTCGTATAAACTAAAAGCTCTTTCATAGTGGCTTTTATTAGTTTTATACTATTGACTTTTCGTTAATTAACTTAATGGAAAGGTTAAAAAATAATTTAAACTCAGTAGGAGAAGAGTTGTGTCAGGTGGTTCAACAGGAGAAAGACCTTTTTCAGATATTATTACAAGTATTCGTTATTGGATCATTCATAGTATAACGATTCCATCGTTATTTGTTGCGGGGTTCCTTTTTGTTAGTACAGGTTTAGCCTACGATGCTTTCGGCACACCACGCCCTAATGAATACTTTACTCAAGATCGTCAGCAAATCCCACTTGTAAACGACCGTTTCAGTGCGAAGCAAGAGCTTGAAGATTTAACAAAGGGATTATAAAAAACTAAAAAAGGATTATTAAAGGTTTAAATGATTAATACAAATCAACCGGTAGCATACCCTATTTTTACTTTTCGTTGGCTGACAATCCATGCATTAGCAGTACCAACGGTGTTTTTCCTAGGTGCTATTACATCAATGCAATTTATTCAACGATAGGAGATACGAAATGAGTGCACCAAACCCAAATAAACAACCGGTGGAGTTAAACCGTACGTCTCTGTACTGGGGTTTACTTCTAATGTTTGTTTTAGCTGTATTATTTTCAAGCTATTTCTTTAACTAGGTTGTTAGTTTATTAGGAAGAATTTTTCATAAATCGTAGTATTTACGAATTTTTTTTACAGGAGATTATTTATGTCTGATGTTGGAAGAGTACCACTTTGGATGGTAGCAACAGTGGGCGGATTAGCAGCCGGTGGGTTGTTAATTCTATTTGTCTTTGGCTCTTATTCAGGTCTAGGGTCATCACTTTAACCCCACTTTATTTTAAAGCCAAGCTTTGTAACTTTTTATGTTACAAAGCTTGGTTTTTAATTTAAATTTAAAGTTTTATAATTGAACTAAATAATAAAAAATAAACCATGTTAAGTAAAATGCTTAACATGGTTTATTTCGTTACGATTACCCCCAGGGGAATTCGAATCCCCGTTACCTCCGTGAAAGGGAGATGTCCTAGGCCTCTAGACGATGGGGGCTAAGATGTTTCTTTTACTAATAGAAAAATAAACCATAACATCAGTGTATGTCAAGTTTTACTTATAAATAATTTTTCCTTAATAACGGACAATTTACTTTTTCATTTTCTCCGTTTTTAGTTTTCGTAGACAGAAACATATTATTATTTTTTAGTATGATTATGTTACGCAGTAAGTTTGAATTATGGATTATTTGTTGAGGCTGCTGAAGTCAATAAAATTTCCATAATTTCTTTTTCAAAATTTTTTATTGGATTGGCATAGTATCGCTTAGGATTAATAAGTATTGATAAAGTTCTTTTAATTGTAACATCTTCTATTTTAGCCCAATGTAAAATTCCAAGTTCTAGTTCTTTTGAAATAGCTGAAACTGAAACAAAAGCTGCACCTAATCCGGATTGTACTGCATTCTTAATTGCTTCGATCGAGTTTAACTCCATCTCAATTTTAAAGTAACGGCTATCAATTCCACTTTGAGTGAGAGTATTTTCGATAACCGAACGAATGGTGGATTGTGTATCAAGAGCAATAAATCGTAGTCGATATAAATCTTCTTTTTGGATTGATTGAAGCGTAGCAAAAGGATGGGCTTGCGGTATTATTAATGCTAATTCGTCTTCGGCATATGAAATAATTTCTAAGGTGCCTTGAAGTTCGGGTGGAACTTCGCCACCCACAATTGCTAAGTCAATTTCGCCATTGGCTACACCCCACGAAATTCTTCTAGTTGAATGAACTTTTAATTCAATGCTAATCTGGGGGTATTTATGCCGAAAAATACCAATCAGGCGTGGCATTAGATATGTACCTGTTGTTTGGCTTGCACCAATTACTAGTGTTCCTGAGTTGATAGATTTTAATTCATCAAGAGCCTGGCAGGTCTCTTCACAAAGGCTTAAAATTTGTTCGGCATATTTGACTAATATATGTCCTGTTTCAGTCAAACGTGCTTTTCGCTTATCACGATAAAAGATCGGAGTATTCAGTTGTCGCTCTAGGTTTTGTACTTGGCGGCTGACCGCAGGTTGTGATATGTATAGTTTTTTTGCAGCCGTTTTGAAACTCCCTTCGCGGTGAATCGTTTTAATGATTTTTAGTTGATCTAAGGTAAAAGGAAGATCTGACACGTTATATTTGACGGAGTTAAAAATTGCAGGTTTGAAAAACCAAGAAAAATCAGCGCGATTTAAAGACTAAATGTGGAAAAGATGTATAATATTATCCAATAAAGTAAATCCCAAATAAAAATAATTATGGATACAAGATTATTAGTTGTCTTATTACCAGTTGCAACAGCAGCAGCATGGGCCCTTTTTAATATTGGCCGTCTAGCACTGCAACAACTAAAAAGAATGTCATAATATTTTTCGTTTAGAGAAAGCCATGTTTATAATAAATGGTTTTCTCTATACTCTTTTGCAATCTTAATAAGATTTGTCAGATCGTTTAACTAAATTTTTAATTAAACGTTTTAACGGATTTGTCGAAGTTACCGAATCAAAATCAATAAATTCTACAGCTTCACCCATTATACGACGTGCGGTATTAATAAAAGCTAAGCCTGGTATTGATACCTTATCATCTAGAACTAATGGTTCACCTCGATTTGATGCTGTAATAACTTGTTCGCTATCGGGAACAACACCAATTAGAGGGATACCCAATATATCTTTAACATCAGTAACTGACATCATATTTTCTGCTTTAACCATTTCAGGTCTTAGCCGGTTAATTATTAAACTAATATCAGTAATTCCTTTTGCCTCAAGAAGACCAATAACTTTATCAGCATCGCGTATTGAGGTAACCTCAGGCGTTACTACCACAATTGCTTCTTTTGCTGTATGGATAGCAACTTGAAAGCCTTCGTCAATACCCGCTGGGCTATCAATCAAAATAAAATCGTAATTATTTTTTAACTGGTCAACGAGATCGTTAATTTGTTCCTTTGTTACAGGGAGTTTTAGTTGGTTTGAGGATAGTGGAAAAAAGGTTAAGTTTGGTTGACGTTTATCTTGGATTAAGGCTTGTGTTAACCTGCATTCACCATTTAAAACATCTAAACCATTATAAACAATACGGTTTTCTAATCCTAATAGTAAATCAAGATTTTTTAACCCTACATCAGCATCCAGTAATAGAACTCTTTGCTCTAATTTGGCTAAGGCAATTCCTATATTTGAGGTTGTCGTTGTTTTACCTACACCTCCTTTACCAGACGTAATAACTATAATACGAGACATGATTTTTTATAGGAAATGATTAAGATAGGGTAATTATACCATTACATTAGATTAAGTATTATATTTTTAGGTATTAAATTACCACCATTTTTTATTTGTTATTCTAATTCGCCACTTATATGACTGAAACATTCGAAATGTCCCCTTACCAACCAGTAATAGATCCTTTAGTAATTGGTGAACGCCAATTTACTTCCCGTTTGATGTTAGGTACTGGTAAGTATAAAAATTTAGATGAAGCAAAAAAAAGTATTACTGCAAGTGGTTGTCAAATTTTAACAGTCGCTGTTCGGAGGGCACAAAATTCGACAATACAAAGTATGGGAAATTTAATCACAGGATTAGATTGGTCGAAAATTTGGTTAATGCCAAATACGGCTGGTTGTCAGACTGCTCAAGAAGCCATCCGAGTTGCTTTTCTTGGTCGTGAAATTACCAAAAATATTGGGTTTGAAAATAATAACTTTACAAAACTTGAAGTCATTCCCGATCCAAAATATTTGTTGCCTGACGGCCTAGGAACTTTACTTGCGGCAGAATATTTGGTGTCAAAAAATTTTACAGTTCTACCTTATATTAATGCTGATCCTATACTCGCTAAACAGCTCGAAAATGCCGGTTGTGCTACAGTTATGCCTTTAGGTTCACCTATTGGTTCAGGGCAAGGTCTAAAAAACTTATCGAATATTCAAATTATCATCGAAAATGCAAATGTACCCGTTATTGTGGACGCGGGAATTGGTACTCCAAGTCAAGCTGCTCAAGCAATGGAAATAGGAGCTGGTGGAGTATTAGCTAATACAGCAGTGGCAAAAGCGCAAAACGCTCCTCAAATGGCTTATGCTATGCAATTAGGTGTTCTTGCAGGAAGAGCAGCTTTTCAAGCTGGAAAAATTGATGCCGGAAAATTGGCTCAGCCAAGTTCGCCGATAGTGGGGCTTTCGAAAAAATAAAAATCAATTACTAGATTTTCTAGGGTCATCTAATATATGATATATAGATAGTGTTATAAAAATTTTAGTTAAACTTTTTCAATGGTTACAGACATAAAACCGCAAAAGACCGAAAGGCCAATTTTCCCGTTTACAGCAATTATTGGTCAAGAAGAAATGAAGCTAGCTCTTATCTTAAACGTAATTGATCCACGGATTGGTGGTGTAATGATTATGGGAGATCGTGGGACAGGTAAATCTACTACAATTCGTGCTGTAGCTGATCTTTTACCTGAAATTCAAGTAGTTGCGGGTGATCCGTTTAATTCATCTCCTACTGATTTTGAACTAATGGGTGAAGAGGCTAAAGTTGCTGTTCTGCAAAATAAGGATATTCCTTTAGAGGCACGTAAAGTACCGATGATTGATTTACCACTAGGTGCAACGGAAGACCGTGTGTGTGGAACAATTGATATTGAAAAAGCGCTTACAGATGGTGTTAAAGCTTTCGAACCAGGTCTTTTAGCGAAAGCTAACCGAGGCATCTTATATGTTGATGAGGTAAACCTTCTAGATGATCATTTAGTGGATATCTTATTAGATTCAGCAGCATCTGGTTGGAATACGGTTGAACGAGAGGGAATTTCGATCAAGCACCCAGCACGTTTTGTGTTAGTTGGATCTGGAAACCCGGAAGAAGGAGAATTAAGACCCCAACTATTAGACCGATTTGGTATGCATGCTGAAATCCGAACAGTGCGTGATCCAGAATTACGTGTACAAGTTGTAGAGCAACGAAGTAATTTTGATCAAGATCCGGAGGCTTGTTTAAGTGAAAATGCGGAACAACAACAAGAATTACGTGATAATATTGTTGCAGCACAAGAGCTTGTTTCAAGCGTTAAGCTTGATTACAGTTTACGTGTTAAAATCTCACAGGTTTGTGGAGAACTTGACGTGGATGGTTTACGAGGTGATATTGTTACCAATAGAGCAGCAAAAGCATACGCAGCGTATAATAAGCGTACTGAAGTTACCGTTGATGACATTGAAGCTGTGATTACGTCATGCTTACGTCACAGATTAAGAAAAGATCCTTTAGAATCTATTGATTCCGGTGATAAAGTAAATAAAGTTTTCGAAGAAATTTTCCGATAAGTTTTATTAGGCCCAGTAGGATTCGAACCTACATTAGAGACTTAGAAGGTCCCTGTCCTAATCCCTTAGACGATGGGCCCTAATAAATAGAAGTGAGCAAAATTTATTTTTGCTCACCGTTTTTGGTAATTAAGAGTGGGCGGTACAGGATTCGAACCTGTGACCACCTGCTTGTAAGGCAGGCGCTCTACCACTGAGCTAACCGCCCTCTGTATCATGATCATATCATAACCCCTAACCGCGGATTTATCAAATGCTAATTTTCAGCAGAAAGTAAATTCCTCTTTTACACAACTAACTATATAATAAATAGAATTTGGCTATTAAGTCTAGTCTTTTAATTAAATGGAAAATACACAAGCACCCATTCAAAAATCACCTCTTAACGTACTAAATCCTCCTGAATTTCAAGAAATTGATACTATTTCATTTTTAACTGACCTATATTCATACCCGCCTAAGTTTAATGTTAGTGTTGGGGAAACTAATGTGAACAATTTTAATGGTCAACTGAAAAACAAAACAAGACCGGCAAACTCTTTGCGTGTATTAGAAAATAAACTTTCGTATAAAATTACAGATTATATAAATGGGTTTTTAAATAAAAATTTCACCTCAAATTTTTATAAAATTCAAACAAAACCAATTCAAAAAGCCTTAAAATCAGTGCCCGTTTATATCGTTGTAAATGGTCGAGACGAAATTGTTTTATTTCATAAGGAAAATTTAAATACAAAATTTTCTAGGGGAATTTGGGATAAGAGTTTTATTGCATCTCCACGTCGTGAATTGGCAAAAATTTTTTATGATTTTTGCGGTGCCTTCCAAGATAATGGAAATACGCGAAGCTCTGATTTAGGTTTAGTTTTTTTCAACTACGAAGATGCTGAAGTATTTAGAGATGATGTTCTTAAACAAGATACTCGTGGTTCACAAACTGTTGGTTTAACTATACATTGTGTAAGTTTAGAGTCAGCCTACAATCTTTTACGTTCTCCTCACCCTGGTTTTGATCTACGTTTTGTCCCGAATCTTAAAGAAGTTAGTTCATTAGCCGATCAAACAGATAATGCGAGGTTTATTTTTGAAGAAAAACAAGAAGTTAAAGATGCAGTTGAGCAATCTTTTGGTTATACGCAAGAAGTGGTAAATAAATCTACTACTAGTCCTACAATTGAAAAAACTTGTGTCCAAGGAATCCCTATTTATCTTATTCAAACACAAACGACTCCGCGGAATTTCATTTGGCACAATTTTCAACTTGCCGCCGAGAAAATTGATACAATTCTCAACACATCCACTTTTGGTCGGTTTAGTCGTGACCAAGGTTCAAAAATTAAAATATTTCGGGCAGGAGCTAATAAACTTCAAAACTCAGATAAGGTCTCTAACTATGTGTTTTTTAGTCAACAGCAGGCATTAGCTTTTTGCCAACAAAATAGCCGATATTTAATTCGGCAAAATGAAAAATCTTGGCGTCTACAATTTGATGCGCTTATTCGTAAGCCGACTATTTTTGTTACAAGTTTAGAGAATTTATTGGAACATTGGGAAAATCATCTTTTATTAGAAACGCACTCCCAAAACGGTGGGGAGAAAATTAGCGAACCAAGCCAACTTTTTGCAGCTAAAGAAACACATTTTATTTCACCATCATCAACGAAAGAATATTTTGAAACTTTAAATGACGAGGAAATTGAAGGCTTATCAACGCCGGTTACAAAGTTAGTCAGAGCTTTAAAAGTACGTCGAAATGTTTTTACATTCAGCTTACGTTATCTGTTTAGCCGCGGGGGTAGTTTTTAAGAGTTAGGTTACGGAAGTATAAAGTTTATGTTACAATCCTTTGGGAGATAAGATCCCCCAAGGGGCTGTTTTGGAATCGACATTAAAATTTTTAGGACATTTTGTTATAACTTATAAAGTTATTTACTTTAGAACAAATGCAAACAACATCTTAAACTTTAATTCAAAGTTAGCTATCGCTTAAAATTTTTGAATTACCAATGAAATTGGTCACTTATTTTATTGGTTCGATTTATAGTGAATGCTGTATTACGTATACAAAGAAATTTTCATCTCGAATAAAACGCCGTAGTTGACAAAGGTTCAATTTAAAATTGAATGGACGTGGGTTCAAATCCCACCAGCTCCAAAATTGCATCTGTAGCCAAGTGGTCGAAGGCATCGGACTCATAATCCGCTTCTCAAAGAGACATCGCTGGTTCAAATCCAGTCGGATGCATTACAATCTTAAGATTGAAGAATTTTTTTTTAACAGGCTTAGGGGGAATCGAACCCACGACACCTAGAACCGGAATCTAGTGCTCTATCCACTGAGCTATAAGCCTAGTAATTCTCTTTAAAACAAACCCACGAATTCAATTTCATAACTCAAGTTTTCATTGAGGTATAATTCTTTCGGGTTTGTGTTTTTTTTCCAGCTATTTAAGATTTCTGTTATTGTATTTAAAATTTTCCTCTGTTCGTCCTTTGGGATCCAAATTTTCGTTTCCAAATCTAAACGAATTTGTTCCCAGGCATCAGTTTGGGGCCAATAATAATAATTTGTTATAAGACTAGGCGTGGTAAGAAAAATTTCATCAATAGCAATACCAATGGAATTTTCTCCCCACACTAATCTAAAGCCAAAGCGTTGGTTCATTTAATAAATGTAAGTAAGAGCCTTGAAATCTGGCGATATAAAAAAATTTATGTTAACGCATCGAAAACTTTAGCTTTTAAAAAGATGTTACGCACAGTTTCGGTTGGTTGTGCTCCAGTTTTTAAACGCTCAACGATTCGGTTAAATTTAAGATGTGTTTCATCTGTAAGTGGATTGTAAAATCCAACTTCTTCAAGAGCTTTACCATCTCTTTTTACTCGACTATCAGTTACAACAATTCGATAGCAGGGCTGCGCCTTACGACCAAATCTTTTAAGTCTAATTTTTAACATGATATCTTTTGTTATAGTAAATTTTTTACACTAAACTGTTAACTTAGCACGACCTTTTCGTCGTCGAGCATTAATTACACGGCGTCCGGCTTTTGTTGCCATTCGACTTCGAAAACCTGAAGTTCGAACTTTTTTTAAAACCGTTCCATGAAGCGTTCGTTGTGTCATTGGGTATTAGTAGGTAAATTAATAAAGTTTATAGACAAGTCGGTTTACCAACTTGACTTTGTTAAACCTGGAATTAAACCCTCGTGTGCCATCTCTCGTAATACATGTCGTGATAATCCAAAATCGCGATAGTATGCTCGGCTTCGACCAGTTGCCCAACATCTATTACGGTGACGGTTTGGCGAAGAATTTCGTGGTAATTTTTCTAATTTCTTGTAAATTGCTAGTTTATCATTATAACTAGAAACTGTTTTTAACTCTTCTTTTAATAGCTGTCGTTTTGCGGAGTATTTAGAGATTAAACGCTCTCGTTTTAACTCTCGCTGAATCATGCTTTGCTTAGCCATATAATTTATAATTGATTCTTAATAAGCTTAAAGATCTAAATGTATACTTATAATAGTATAGAAATAAACATGCAAGCTTTATAAAGCGTATAAACAGCCTGTTATATTATTTGTAAACGTAGGCCGAAATTAAATAACATTAAGGTTTTTTCCTACCTATGGGAGAAAATTTTATTAGTACTCCTTAAAGTAGTTGCATTATATTAATTCTATTTTATGTATTTCTACAAATAATTACTTTTTAAAAAAAATTAATGAGTCAAAAAAACGATAACTTTATCGATAAGACATTTACTGTCTTAGCTGATATTTTACTAAAAGTTTTACCAGCCACGAAAGAAGAAAAAAAAGCTTTTTCGTATTATCGTTATGGAATGTCAGCCCAATCAAGTGGAGATTATGCTGAAGCTCTTGAAAATTATTACGAAGCACTAAAGTTAGAAGAAGATCCTTTTGACCGTAGTTATATTTTATATAATATTGGTTTAATTTACGGTAATAATGGTGATTATTCAAAATCTCTTGATTATTATCACCAAGCCCTTGACCTCAATTCTCGACTACCACAAGCGTTAAATAATATTGCTGTGATTTATCATTACCAAGGCACAAAATCTTCTGAAAAAAAAGAGTTTGAAGTAGCCCAAAATAATTTTGATAAAGCAGCAAGTTATTGGAAAAAAGCTATTAGATTAGCACCAAATAATTATATTGAAGCCCAAAATTGGCTAAAAATTACAGGTAAATTAAGTGAAACAGAAATCTTTTAGTAATATGTTTTCTGCTTTTAAGCCATTTTAAGTAAATTGGTTCTATACTATTAAATAGTAATATGTAAAGATAAGTACATCTTTAAGTCGCTTTTAATATATGTATGTATTCATAAAGCATAAAAAGATTACTTTTAAAATAATTTTTAGAAAAATATTCGATATGACTATCGCAATTGGACAAAAGCAAGATCGTGGAGTATTCGATCTTATTGATGACTGGTTAAAGCGTGACCGTTTCGTTTTCGTTGGTTGGTCAGGTTTACTGTTATTTCCATGTGCATTCCTAGCAGTTGGTGGTTGGTTAACAGGTATCACATTTGTTACATCTTGGTACACGCACGGTTTAGCAAGTTCATTCCTTGAAGGTTGTAACTTCCTAACAGCTGCTGTTTCAACTCCAGCAAACAGTATGGGTCACTCTCTACTTTTACTTTGGGGACCTGAAGCACAAGGTGATATTACTCGTTGGTTCCAAATTGGTGGACTTTGGACATTCGTTGCACTACACGGTTCGTTTGGTGTAATTGGTTTCTGTCTACGTCAGTTTGAAATTGCTCGTTTAGTAGGTATTCGTCCTTACAACGCGATTGCATTCTCAGGACCCATCGCTGTATTTGTTACAGTTTTCTTAGTTTACCCATTAGGTCAAGCTAGTTGGTTCTTCGCACCAAGTTTTGGTGTAGCAGCAATCTTCCGTTTCCTACTTTTCTTACAAGGTTTCCACAACTGGACGCTTAACCCGTTCCACATGATGGGTGTAGCTGGTATCTTAGGTGGTGCTTTATTATGTGCAATTCACGGTGCAACTGTAGAAAACACATTATTCGAAGATGGTGATGCGGCGAACACATTCCGTGCTTTCACTCCAACACAATCGGAAGAAACTTACTCAATGGTAACAGCAAACCGTTTCTGGTCGCAGATTTTCGGTGTAGCGTTTTCGAACAAGCGTTGGTTACACTTCTTCATGTTATTCGTACCTGTAGCAGGTATGTGGACTAGTGCAATCGGTATTGTAGGTTTAGCTTTAAACTTACGTGCTTACGATTTCGTATCACAAGAGCTTCGTGCTGCTGAAGATCCGGAATTTGAGACATTCTACACGAAGAACAACCTTCTAAACGAAGGTATTCGTTCATGGATGGCGGCTCAAGATCAACCTCATGAAAACTTTATCTTCCCAGAGGAGGTTTTACCACGTGGAAACGCCCTTTAATACAGTAATTGCAGGTCGAGATATTGAATCTACTGGATTTGCCTGGTGGTCAGGTAATGCACGTTTAATTAACGTATCCGGTAAATTATTAGGTGCACACGTTGCACACGCAGGTTTAATGGTTTTTTGGTGTGGAGCAATGACACTTTTCGAAGTTGCACACTACATTCCTGAAAAGCCTCTTTATGAACAAGGTTGTATTTTAATCCCACACTTAACAACGTTAGGTTGGGGGGTTGGACCTGGTGGTGAAGTTACGGACGTATATCCGTTCTTCGTTGTTGGTGTTTTACACTTAATTTCTTCTGCTGTTTTAGGCTTTGGTGGTGTATACCACTCACTAATTGGTCCTGATACACTAGAAGAGTCATTCCCATTCTTCGGGTATGACTGGCGTGATAAGAACAAAATGACAACAATTTTAGGAATCCACCTAATTTTATTAGGTATTGGTTGTTTCCTACTTGTTGCCAAAGCTTGTTTCGTTGGTGGTGTTTACGATACGTGGGCTCCAGGTGGTGGAGATGTTAGAATTATCTCAGCTCCTACGTTAAACCCTTTAATCATTTTTGGTTATGTTCTAAAGTCGCCATTTGGTGGTGATGGATGGGTAATTAGTGTAGATAACATGGAAGACCTTGTTGGTGGTCACATTTGGCTAGGTTTCTTATGTGTTGTTGGTGGTATCTGGCATATCCTAACAAAGCCATTTGCATGGGCGCGTCGTACATTCGTATGGTCAGGTGAAGCTTACCTATCATACAGTTTAGCGGCACTTTCATTAATGGGTTTAACTGCAGCTGTTTTTGTTTGGTACAACAACACTGCTTACCCAAGTGAGTTCTATGGACCAACAGGTCCTGAAGCTTCGCAATCACAAGCTTTTACATTCCTAGTACGTGACCAACGTTTAGGTGCAAACGTTGCATCAGCGCAAGGTCCAACAGGTTTAGGTAAGTACCTAATGCGTTCGCCTTCTGGAGAGATTATCTTCGGTGGTGAGACAATGCGTTTCTGGGATATGCGTGCTCCTTGGGTTGAGCCACTTCGTGGTCCAAACGGATTAGATTTAAACAAAATTCGTAACGACATCCAGCCTTGGCAAGAGCGTCGAGCAGCTGAGTACATGACACATGCTCCATTAGGTGCGTTAAACTCGGTTGGTGGTGTAGCGACAGAGATTAACTCTGTAAACTACGTTTCACCAAGATCTTGGTTAACTTGTTCTCACTTCTTCTTAGGTTTCTTCCTATGGGTAGGACACCTATGGCATGCTGGTCGTGCGAGAGCAGCGGCAGCAGGATTTGAAAAAGGTATTAACCGTGAAAACGAGCCAGTACTTTCAATGCGTCCTTTAGATTAATCTACATTTCGCATAGCAAAAAACATACTTCCAGGTTTTTTACCTGGAAGTATGTTTTTTAATATCTATCTTTAGTTCTTGACAAATAGGCCAAAAATCGATTATTATTAGGTTGCTAGAAGAGAAATTGGAGAGGTGGCAGAGTTGGTCGATTGCGTCTGATTTGAAATCAGATGAAGTGCAAGCTTCCGTGGGTTCGAATCCCACCTTCTCCGTTTAGTACGAATTAAAAGACTAAGTACCTGGTGTGGTATTTAAGAATAACTAATTACCAACTGGAAAGAAGTCTTTGGGGTTGGTGACTAGTGGTAACCTATTTCTTTGATAAGCTCTTGTTTAAAAATGCTAGGTAATAGAATTCTATATTACCCTCTAGCTAAGTAATAAGCGCTACAAGTTTAAATAGCTACGCTATAAATTATTTATAAATAAACTCTTCTTCTTTTATCAGCTCAGTCTTCTATTAAATAGAAGCCTTAATTATCTATCTTTATGCGGAAAAGTTCAGCTCTTATAACTATTAATGGGGTAAAATTTTAATCGGGCAAGAAGGGATTCGAACCCCTGACACCGTGGTTCGTAGCCACGTGCTCTAGTCCACTGAGCTACAAGCCCTTTGTAGTTCTATTAGCTAATCTAAACGTTGGGTAACAAAATGTCAAGTGTATGTATGTAAGCTGGGGCGGTAGGGATCGAACCTACGAATAGCGGAGTCAAAGTCCGATGCCTTACCACTTGGCGACGCCCCATACCCATCATATATGCTAAGAATATATCGATTTGTACAAAATTGTCAATTATTAATATCCAAGTATACAAAGATCAGTCTTAAGGACTGATCTTTGTAATTGAAAAAATTAACCTTTCAGGTCAGTAAGAATCTTCTTAAGAAGTTCTTCATTCTCTGGGCTTAGTTTTTTCTCGGATTGAATACTTGAAATAAACTGTGGAGCGCTGTTACGAAGGTAGCTACGTAGTTTTTCTACGAACCCTTTAACCTCACTTACAGGAATAGTATCTAAGTACCCGTTAATACCAGCATAAATGATAGCTACTTGCTCTTCAACCGAAATTGGAGAGTTTTGCTTTTGCTTTAACATTTCACGTAATCTTACACCTCGTGCTAATTCCGCTTGTGTGGCTGCATCTAGGTCTGAAGCAAATTGTGAAAAAGCTTCTAACTCAGCAAATTGTGCTAATTCAAGCTTCAGTTTACCTGCAACTTGCTTCATTGCTTTTGTTTGTGCCGCTGAACCAACACGAGATACCGAAATACCTACATTAATGGCTGGTCGGATTCCAGAGTTAAATAGGTCTCCTGATAAGAAGATTTGACCGTCTGTAATTGAAATTACGTTTGTCGGGATGTATGCAGATACATCACCAGCTTGTGTTTCAATAATTGGTAAGGCTGTCATACTTCCACCACCTAGTGCATCACTTAATTTCGCTGCACGTTCAAGTAAACGCGAGTGAAGGTAGAAAACATCACCAGGGTATGCCTCACGGCCTGGTGGACGACGTAAAAGAAGAGACATCTGACGGTATGCAGATGCTTGCTTCGTTAAATCGTCATATACGATTACCGTTGCTTTTCCTTTGTACATGAAGTACTCAGCTAAAGCTGCTCCTGTATAAGGGGCAATGTATTGAAGTGTCGCTGGTTCATCAGCATTTGCTGCAACAATAATTGTATAACCTAAAGCACCTTTATCTTCTAGTGTTGAAACAACACCAGCAACCGAAGAAGCTTTTTGTCCAATTGCTACGTATACACAAATAACATCTTCTGTTTTTTGGTTAATAATTGTATCAACCGCTACAGAAGTCTTACCTGTCTGACGGTCTCCAATAATTAGCTCACGTTGTCCACGTCCAATTGGGATCATTGAGTCAATTGCTGTAATACCTGTTTGAACAGGCTCACATACTGACTTTCTTGTAATAATTCCTGGTGCCATTGATTCCACTAAACGTGTCTCAGATGCAGGAATATCACCTTTTCCATCAATTGGTTTCGCAAGCGAGTTAACAACTCGCCCTAAGAAAGCATCTCCAACAGGAACTTGAGCAATTTTACCTGTTGAACGTACTGCACTACCTTCTAAGATTCCTAAACCAGGCCCCATTAAAACGGCACCAACGTTATCATTCTCTAGGTTTAAGGCAATACCAACAGTTGAGTCATCAAATTCAAGAAGTTCACCTGCCATTACTTGTTCTAGGCCATAGACACGAGCAATACCATCTCCAATCTGTAAGACTGTCCCTACATTATCGATTTGAACTTCTTGGTCGTAACTTTCAATTTGTTGACGAATAATGTTGCTAATTTCGTCAGGTCTAATGTTAATCATATTCTTGCCGAATTTACTCTTTGACTAAATAATTTAGATAAGTACGGTTACAAAAAAGTATTTTGCCTTAACTCCTTGAAATGAGCTTAAACTGCTCCAAGAAGAGTACTAATTTGTTTTAGTTGACCGCGTATACTTGTATCAATTAATTTTGATCCAATCTCGATTGTAAAACCACCGATTAGCTGTGGATCTACTTTAAGTGCAAGTTTAATCTGCTTAGCACCGGTAATCTTTTTCAATTTCTCCGCAATAGTCTTTTGCTGTTGCGCTGATAATTGAACAGAAGATGTTACTTTTGCAATCTCAATGGATTCTTCTTTATATGATAATTCTAGGAATTTGTATGCAATACCATCAAGGTAAGCAATACGTCCTCTATCGACTAATAACATTAAAAATGTTAATGTTTTTTCACCGATTTGCTCGCCAAGAACATCTTTTAAAACGCCCTTTTTAGCATCACGAGTGATTAAAGGGTTTCCCAGAAATTTCTTTAGGTCGCTAGAATTAGCTAAAAATTGCGAAACGATATTAATATCGTTTGTAGTCTCTTTTAAAGAACTGTTCGCGTTAGCTAACTCTAAAAGTGCTTCTGCATAAGGCACAGCAATTTTAACAACTAACATAATTTAGCCTTCTAATTTAGAAATATTTTTATCGATAATTTGTTGCTGTAAATTAACGTCTAATTTACCCTCAAGTTGTAGAGTTACACGTTGAAGAGCCAAAGTAACAACATACTCTGAAATTTCCTTACGGATTTTCTTTTCAATAGTTCCAATTTGACCTTTTGCCGACGCAGTTAAGCGCTCGATTTCGGCTTTTCCATCGGTTAAAATTCCACTTTTAACTTGCTTCGCAGTTGCTTCCGCTTCTTCTTTTAAAGAAGTGATTACAAGTTGCGCTTGGGCTAGTTGCTTTTCGCTTTCTGTTAATTTAGTTACAGCCTGTTCTAGACGTTCTTCAGATTCTTGAATTGCACCTACAATTTTTTGTTGTCTTTCGGCTAAACTTTCCGACAACGCTGTACTACCAAGCTTAAAAATTCCACCGCCAAGTATTACAATGTTAATAAGGTTCGCTTCAAAGATATCTAAATTCAGACCGAAGGACCCTTCATTCGCTAGGAGCCCTGTGACAGTATTTAGAGTTTGAGTGTATAGATGCATGCTCTTTTAATAAATATTGAATTACAAAATTTAAAGAACCACTTTGCCCAGTAATTTCTCTTTGATTAATTGACTTAATTCATCGATTTGGGTCTCAAGTTGTTGTAAAGCAAGCTTTTTTTGTGCTTCAAGTTCTTTATTTGTTTGAGCGATTAAACTCGCTGCATCTGCTCGCGCTTGAGTAATTTCTTGGGCGACAATTCCTTTTGCTTCACTTTCCGCTTTTGCAATTACGTCTTGAGCTCCTGTTTTCGCTTCTTTTAGCTGGGTTTCGTATTGCTCACAAAGCTCATCCGCCTTTAACAGTTTTGCTGAGGCTTCAGCAAGGTTGTTACTGATGAATGTTTCACGCTCTTCGAGTAATTTCCCGATTGGCTTATAAAAGATAAACGTTAATAAAACAGTAAGTAAAATGAATTGTAAAGCTTGAAGAGGTAATGTGGCGTTAAAATCAAATAAACCACCAGCTGCTTCGGATAATGTAACGGCATTCGTTACAAGCATTATAAGGTTATTCATTTTTACTTTGTGAATAAATGCGTTTTAAAATAGCGCTTAGTTTTAAACTAAGCGCTTTCGAGTATTTATTAACCTGCAAATGGGTTTGCGAATAATAAACAAAGAGCTACTACTAGACCATAGATTGTTAGTGACTCCATGAATGCTAGAGATAGAAGAAGAGTACCACGGATCTTACCTTCTGCTTCAGGTTGACGTGCTAAACCTTCTACTGCTTGTGCAGCTGCTGTACCTTGTCCAATTCCTGGTCCGATTGATGCTAGACCAATAGCTAATCCTGCTGCAATAACTGATGCACCTGATACGATAGGGTTCATAATTAGTGGTTTTGTTTTTTAATACAAATATAATTTCGACGGATAAAATCCGAATTCTATTAATTACTCGATTGATTCACCGATGTAAGCTGCCGATAAAGTGGCAAAAATAAGTGCCTGTACAGAACTAGCAAATATTCCCAGAATCATAACTGGTAAAGGAATAAATACTGGAACTAGTAAACAGAAAACTGATACAACGATTTCATCCGCAACTACGTTTCCGAAAAGTCGGAAGCTAAGTGATAGCGGCTTTGAGAAATCTTCTAATATATTAATAGGTAAAAAAAGCGGAGATGGCGAGATATATCTTGCGAAGAATCCAAGCCCTTTTTCTTTAAATCCAGCGTAAAAATAACTGATTGAAGTTAGTAATGATAAAGCAACCGTAGTATTAATATCATTTGTTGGGGCTGCTAATTCACCTTCTGGAAGTTGGATTAACTTCCAAGGGATTAACGCACCTAACCAGTTAGCTACAAAGATAAATAAGAAAATTGTTCCCACATATGGGACCCATGGACGATAGTGGTATTCTCCAATTTCGCCTTTCGCGATACCTGCTACGTATTCGAAAACAGATTCGAGAAAATTTTGTATTCCTTTTGGAATTTGCTCAAGTTTAGATGTACCCACAACAGCGAGACCTAAGATGATTGCAAGTACAAGCCAAGTAACTAATAGAACTTGCCCGTGTACTGTAAATCCTCCTATTTCCCAATATAGATGGGTACCAACTTCGACAGCAGCTAATGAAAAAAACATAAACGAAAGACTAATTCGAAGTAAGTAATGCAATTTTTTTCTTGCTTGATTATTATTATACCTAGGTGTATTCCAGCCTGGTCAATATAAGAAGATTTTCTATAATTAAGTTTGGTTAAAAATAAAAAGAGTGCTTTGAGCTTTATAAAGCTAAACTAAAGAAAGATTCGCTTTGAGGTAATTAATTTTTTAATTACCCCAAAGCGAATTCTTTTGGGTTACCCACTTATCGTTATTGATAACTTTGCTTTCCTTCTAGAATACCGTCAGCTAAAGTTGAAATAATAAGTTTCACAGAACGTACAGCATCGTCGTTTGCCGGAATTGGTATATCGACTAAATTTGGGTCGCAATTTGTATCTAAAATTGAAATAATTGGAATCCCTAATTTTCTACACTCTAGTAATGCCGTAGTTTCTCGTTTCGGATCTACAAGAATAACAATATCAGGGATTTGTGTCATGTTTATTAAGCCCCGCAAGTTATGACTTAATTTCTCCTGCTCACGACGTAAAAATGCGGCTTCTTTTTTTGGTAAGCGATCTAACGTCCCATCTTCTTCTTTTGCATCTAACTCTTTTAGGTATTCAACCCTTTTTTGGACTGTCGACCAGTTTGTTAGAATTCCACCTAACCAACGGTTGTTAACATAATGGCCACCACATCGTTGCGCTTCTTCAGCAATAATAGAAGCGGCTTGTCTTTTTGTTCCAACAAATAAAAAGCTCTTTTTTTCCTGACTCGCTTTTTGTACGAATTCGTACGCGTGTGTTAAAAGTCGCGCAGTTTGAACTAAATCAATAACATGGATACCATTTCGTTCAGCATAAATGTAGGGGAACATCTTCGGGTTCCACCGACTTGCTTGGTGACCGAAATGTACACCTGCGTCTAACAATTCACCTAATGTAACTACAGTCATAATATTCTTTTTTATTTTCGAAATCTAAGTAACTTAAAGAAATAATTGGGGACAAAATAATGAATTAAATTTTACGTGAGTAGTACTCAATCACAAATAATTCGTTTAATTTTAATGCAACCCATTCACGGTCAACAATTCCTAAGACTTTAGCTGTTAAATTTTTTTTGTCAAAATCTAGGTGTTGAGGCGATTGTGATAAGGAAGGTGATTCTAAATAAGTATTGACTAAACTTTTTGACGCGGCATTATCGCGGACAGATAAAACATCTCCTGGTTGACATTGATAACTAGGGATAGAGACACGTGTATTATTTACTTGAATATGTTTATGACTAACAAGCTGCCTAGCTGCAGCAATAGTTGGTGCTAAACCTAATCTAAAAATAAGATTGTCTAAACGCATTTCTAGAAGCTGAAGTAAAATAGTACCGGTTGTACCTTTAATACCTTTAGCTTGTCGAATGTAATTCATTAATTGCTTTTCTGAGATTCCATAATTAAATCTCAACTTTTGCTTTTCCTCTAAACGAATACCATATTGGGTAGGCTTTTTTTGAACTGCCCCATGTTGGCCTGGTCTACTTGTTCGTTTGGCAATTTTACTCGTTAAACCGGGTAAATCTCCCAGACGGCGTGTTATACGCAATTTTGCTCCTCTATAACGAGCCATAATTTTTTTTGCTTAAATTAAAATTTTCCACCTATGCAATAATACTATATTTCTCGAAAAAAATAAAATAAAAAATGTTTTAGGGTTTTTATTCTTTTTTAACAAGACGTAGATCTAAAATATTCTCGGATAGAGGTTTAGCTTCACGATGAAAAGTTGCATCTATTTCACCTTTTTCTCTGGCTAACCTTTCTTGATTTTCTAAATAATTAAATCCCGTTCCAGCAGGAATTAAACGACCAATGATTACATTTTCTTTAAGCCCAGTTAACCAATCTTTTCGACCTTCAATTGCTGCTTCAGTTAAAACCCGTGTCGTTTCTTGGAAACTCGCAGCGGAAATAAAACTATCACTATTTAAAGATGCTTTAGTAATACCCAACAGTAAGGGAACATAAGATGGTGGTATTTCCCCTTTGTTTTCAGCAACTAAAGCAATGTCTGCCATTTTTTGGAAATTTAAAACTTCACCTGGTAGAAATGTTGTTGTTCCACTATCTTCAATACAAACTTTTGATGTCATCTGCTTAACAATAAGCTCGACGTGTTTATCTGCAATATCAACTCCTTGTGAACGATAGGTTCTTTGAATTTCACCAATTAAAAATAACTGTAAGAGCTTAAAACTCAGTTTACAAGCTTCAAACGAAGTATAACGATTTTTAAAGTATGAAAATAAAGTCTCTAATTTAGTATGCGGGCTTATTAAACCATCTGTTAAAGCGGAACTAACTTCAACAAAATCGCCAGAGTTAAATTTAGTTTTAATGCCGGGTTTAAGTGCCAAAGTTTGAACCTCATTATCTAAACCGATAAGCTGTACAGTTGACTCTCCGTGTTTATTGAATCGGACATATGCATAGCCTGGGCAAGGAGCTAAAAGCGCATTATGTAATACTTTACGGGCCTCTAGAAGCTCTTCTACTTTTGGTAAACCTTGAACAATATCGGTTGTTTTAATTGTTTCATAAACAAGAGTAGCTAGGATATCACCAGCTTTTACTAAATTGTTTGAGGTCGCATGCAAGATAGTTCCCGCGGAAATTAAATAAGGCTGGCTTAAACGAATTAGAATATGGTCTTCGAATATTTCTAGAATTTGGCCAGAGTAAGGTGATTTAACATTGTCATTTAATAAGGTACCAATTCTAACTAAATCTCCTACCGAAACTTTTTTTAAAAGTTCGACATTTGGACAAAAAACTTTTTTTAGGTCGGAAGGATTTAAAATTAATACTTCCTTCATATTGCCACTATTTAAGTGCGGATTGATGGCGGCTAACTTATTTACTAATCCTGCTGTCGTTTCAATTTGGCCAATTAATGTATTCGATGCAACATATTGTTTATTTGAAACAAAATTCCGCGTAGTTGTTGGTAAGCTTGAATGTGAACTTTTTCGATTGTTTTCAAATGTCTTAATCACTTCGTATAAAGCAATTTTAAGAAACGATTTTCCAGGCACTTTACTTGGGGTAAATTCGAGTCTTGGTTCAAGTCCTTGTTGTTCTTGCTTAAAATCAAAAACAATAAACGTTTGTAGTAAATTTATACCATTATTTGAAATGATCTTTTCCCAATTTTTATAGAAAACTCGTTTAATAACTTTTAATTTAATATGTTCGTGTGAATTATAAGGGAAAAATGATTGCGATAAAGAAAGATCTTCTTCTTTAGGAACTTCAAAAACTTGAACAGGTCGGGCTAATATATATTGCTTTTCATTTAGTTCAAAAAATTCTAAGTAAACTAGTTGTTGGGTGATAATTTTTCCTGGAACAATAAAGTTTCCTGGTTTAACGAATCTATCAGATTTGTCAAAAATTTGGCTTTCAGCTGACGTTAATTCAAATAATTCCCCAGGTTTTATAGTTACTTCTTGCTCTGCCTCTTTAATTTGAAAAAACCCGCCAACTTTTGAAAATGTATTTGGCATAATTTCTTCACCTACCCCTACGATGCTTTCATTTTTGCTGAAACTTAGGCGGACTTCATCGAGAGTCGAGAATTTAAAAGTTTCTTCAGGAATCCAATAAAAATAACCTTTAAATAAATTTTTAACGCTCTTTCTTTTTTTCGATGCTTGAGGATTTTCTAAACTGTAGGTAACAATACCACCTGTCGTTGTACGATATGTATTGTCATCTAAAACCGCAATCATATCTCCCTGTTTTAAAACACTGTTTGGTTCAGTTGTAAGTTGAAACTGAAAATCTTGATTGTCTGTCTTAATTTGTAAACGCGAACTATTTTCTACTTTTTCATTAATAAAGGCATTTGTTAACGTAACAGAAAAATTTTGGACACAAATACCGGTACCGTTGTCACTCTTATCAATTTGTACCCAACCTGGGTATTTGTTATAAAGAGGTGTTCGACTTAAAAGTGTATTTTTCGATAAATTTAAACCTGGCTTAAGAAGTGTTTCAGAAAAAGCTGGCAGCTCATAAAACGAACCTTGTAGAATCCAAATTAGACCCGCTTTATTATTCGTTTTATATGTATTGCCTTGTTTATCTGCTTGAACTTTAACATCTAGGGCATTAAAGAAAACTTCACCACTTGTTTCACTATATATTTCCTTTTGTTCTTCTTCTAGAATTAAATTTGTATCTTTTTGAATTTCCGCAATAATTTCATTTTTGTAGACATACTGGTCTGTATTAACAAGAAGTAAACTTTCGGTTGGAATTTCAAAAGAAATAGTTGTCCCAAATGAATTTTTTATTATTAAATTAACCTCTTCTTTTAACCGGAAACCCATTTTCCCGTGCATTGTTCGAAATAAACTTGCTTTATGCCCTTCCCAATATTCAATTTTACCCTCCATGGGTGATCTCACTTGGCGCGTTAAATCACCAGAAAATACACCCCCGGTATGAAATGTTCGCATTGTTAGTTGCGTACCTGGTTCACCGATTGATTGAGCCGCTACAATTCCGACAGCTTCACCTAAATCGACTAATTTTGAATGTGAAAGGTGCCATCCATAACAATTTTGGCATACAGACCGCGTTGAAGTACAAGTTAACGAAGAGCGAACCTTAATCGGGCTATGGTCTTTTAAAGTTTTTAAAGTTTGTAAAAATGTTTCTGTTATTTCAGTATTAGCAGGCGCAAATAAATTCCCTTCTTGAGTAAATATTGGCTCAGCAAGTAACCGGCCGCGTAAATTTAAGAAATTATTAGACGCTAATTCCGTGGCCCATAGTCCTTCTGTAGTTCCACAATCACTTTCACGAACAATAATATCTTGGGCTACGTCGACTAAACGTCTCGTTAAATATCCCGAATCTGCTGTCCGCAGGGCTGTATCTACCAATCCTTTTCTTGCACCGTACGAAGAAATAATATACTCGGTTACGGTTAGACCTTCTCGAAAATTACTTTTAATTGGTAAATCGATAATTTGACCTTGAGGGTTAGACATTAAACCCCTCATCCCCACTAGCTGACGTACTTGCGAGATATTTCCTCGTGCTCCCGAAAAGGCCATAATATAGAGCGGGTTTAACGGGTCACTTTCGCGAAAATAAGTTAAAACATCATCTTTTAAAAAGTTATTTGCATTATTCCAAATATCAATTGTTTTTTGGAATTTTTCAACACTTGTTATACTACCGAGTTCATAACGTTTTTGTGTAGTTTCAACTTCATTACGGGTTAAACCAATTAACTCTCGTTTTTTTGCAGGAACACGTAGATCTTCAACACTTAAAGAAACGCCTGATTGTGTGGCAAAATGAAATGTCAGATTTTTTACACGATCTGCAATAATTGAAGATTTTACAATACCGTAGTTTAAAAATGCTTGGTACATTAAGTCTTTTAAACTACGTTTATTAATTAGGTTGTTCTCAAAAGAATGGATCTTTTTAAAGTCTGGTTGCATGGGAATATGTTATTGGAAAATCTCATTTAAAAGAATTCGACCGGGTGTTGTTCTAATATATTTTGTTCTGGTGTCTTGTGAACTAGACTGCTTAGATTTAATATCAGCTCCATGCGTCAAAATTAGATTTCCACTTTGCGTTTGCGAACAAGTTTCATCTTCAGTTAAATCTACCTTATTACAACGTACCCAAATAAAAGTATGTAAATGAATTTGTGAATTTTGGTAAGCCAAAATTGCATCTTCAAAATCGGAAAAATAATGATTTTTGTTTAATTGTTGTGAGGGATTATTCGCCGTTAAGTAAAAACATCCTAATACCATATCTTGACTTGGTGTTAAAATGGCATCACCTGTTGCAGGGGAAAGAAAATTATTAGGTGCTAACATTAATAATCTAGCCTCACTTTGGGCCTCTAAAGAGAGTGGTATATGTACGGCCATTTGGTCTCCATCAAAATCTGCATTGAATGCTGGACAAACTAAAGGATGCAAACGAATTGCGCGACCACTTACTAAGATGGGTTCAAAAGATTGTATTCCTAAACGGTGTAAAGTCGGGGCTCTATTTAGAAGAATGGGGTGTCCTTCCATTACATTTGCTAATATTTCCCAAGCAAGTGGACCGTTTTTTTGAATAATACTTTTTGCAGCTTTAATATTATTTACAAGGCCTTCATAAATTAACCGGTGAATAACAAATGGTTGAAATAATTCAATGGCCATTTCGCTCGGTAAACCACATTGATTTAACTTTAATTCAGGCCCAACTATAATAACTGATCGGCCGGAATAATCAACTCTTTTCCCTAAAAGATTTTGTCTAAATCGACCCTGCTTTCCTTCAATAATATCTGATAAAGATTTAAGGGGACGATTATTTAAACCTACAACTGCACGACCCCGCTTACCATTATCTATTAAAGCATCAACTGCTTCTTGAAGCATTCGTTTTTCATTACGGATAATTAATTCCGGAGCTACAATTTCCTGTAGGCGTGCTAAACGATTATTTCGATTAATTACACGTCTATATAAATCATTTAAATCAGAAGTGGCAAATCGACCCCCATCAAGTTGCACCATCGGCCTTAAATCTGGAGGTAAAACAGGTAAAATGTCTAAAATCATCCATGTAGGATCGAATTTTGAAGCAATAAATTGATTTATAACACGAAGTCTGCGGATTAGTTTTTCGCTGAAAAAACGCTTTGCAAATGGCAGTAATTCGCGAATTTCGCTTGCACTTTGTTGTAAATCGACATTCTTTAAAAGAGTTTTTATGGCTTCAGCTCCAATTGATATGGTATTTTCTTTTAACGAAAAATCATCATTATAGTCAATCGCGAGCCAATCAGCTTCGCTAAGAAGTTGTTGATATGATAAATTTAAGTCCTTATTTGCTTTCGTCACTACGTAAGAATTAAAGTAGACAATTTGCTCTAACTCCTTTACAGTCATACCTAAAATCAAAGCAATTTTACTAGGGCGACCTTTTACATACCATACATGTGTGACTGACGAAGCCAACTCAATAAAACCCATTCTATGGCGTCGAACCTTTGAGTCGATTATTTCGACCCCGCAGCGTTCACAAACGATTCCTTTATGGCGGATTCTTTTATATTTTCCGCAGTGACATTCCCAATCATTAACAGGACCAAAAACCCTCTCACAAAATAACCCATTCATTTCTGGTTTTAATGTTCGGTAATTTATCGTTTCAGGTTTTGTAATTTCTCCAACTACTTGGCCATTTGGAAGTTTACGTTCTCCCCATTCTCGTATTCGAGAAGGAGAAGCTAAATTGATTTTTACATAGTCAAAAGATCTATCCATTTTTACGATTTGTCGTCCCCATGGGGCATATTAAATTACTTTTAAAATACGTATAACAACTTATATAGCAAAATTAAGGTGTTGTTCCACGGGTTAATAAATAATTATTTGCAACTGAATGATCGTCCCGTGAGCTATTTAGCTCTGACATTAAATTAATTTCTTTATCTTCTGTTAATAGAGTTGTATCTTCTATTTTGTAAGCAGCAATATCCAAACATAATGCCTGTAGCTCGCGAAGTAAAACTTTAAAAGATTCAGGTGTTCCCGGTCGAGGAATCGGATAGCCTTTAACAATCGCATTTAATGTTTCATTCCTTCCTTGCATATCGTCAGATTTAATCGTCAGCAATTCTTGTAAAGTATAGGCTGCCCCAAAAGCTTCCAGAGCCCATACTTCCATTTCACCCAATCTTTGCCCACCTTGTTGGGCACGCCCACCTAACGGTTGTTGTGTAACAAGTGAGTACGGTCCCGTTGAACGTGCATGGATTTTATCATCTACAAGATGGACTAACTTTAATACATAAGCACGCCCCACTGTAATTGGATTATCGAACATTTCTCCAGTTTGCCCATCTGTTAGCATCATTTTACCTGGATGCTGGGTTGAAAAAACCCATGGTTGTTTCTCTGCAGCTTCCATTAAAGTATTATTTACGAAACCTCGCGATGCTTCCACACCATTCATTTCATCAAAAGGTATCACTTTAAATCTTGCATTTAGGTGTTCTGCCGCTAAGCCTAATAAACATTCAAATATCTGCCCTACATTCATTCGTGATGGAACTCCCAACGGATTTAACAGGATATCGACAGGCGTTCCATCAGGAAGATAAGGCATATCTTGCCGTGGCAAGATTTTTGAAATAATGCCCTTATTTCCATGGCGACCGGCAACTTTATCCCCAATCTGTATTTTACGGATTTGGGCAATATAAACTTTTATAACCTCATTTGTGCCTGGTGACAGATCATCTTGGTTCGCCCGAGAAAAAATCTTAACATCTAAAACTCGTCCATTGACACCATGGTGTAATTTTAAGGACGTATTTCTAACATCCCGAGATTTTTCACCAAAAATCGCTCGAAGTAACTTACCTTCAGGTAAATAATCCGACTCGCCTTTGGGAGTTAATTTACCAACTAATATATCGCCAGGTTCAACCCACGAGCCAATATGAATAATTCCATTTTCATCAAGTTTCGATAAACTTTTTTCATTGACATTTGGTAAATCACGGGTTATTTCCTCCGCTCCAAGTTTTGTCTGGCGAGATTCAATTTCAAATTTTTCAATATGAATTGAAGTATGCAGATCGTCATATAATAAACGCTCATTAACAACAAAAGCATCTTCATAATTATATCCTTCCCACGGCATGTAGGCGATTAAAATGTTTTGCCCAACTGCTAATTCACCAGTTTCCGTTGAAGTACCATCAGCTAAAAGCTGTCCTACGCGAACTTTTTCATATAATGAAACGCATGGTTTTTGATTAATACAAGTATCCTGATTAGAACGCTTGTATTTTGTTAAATTGTAAATTAACTGATTACCATTTTTATCTTGGACCACAATTTGCTCATCCGATAAAGTAACAACTTTACCGCAATTAGAACTTAAAATTGCCATGCCAGAATCACGTGCCGTTTGACTTTCCAAACCTGTTCCTACAAGTGGCGCATCAGCATATAGTAAAGGAACTGATTGACGTTGCATATTTGATCCCATTAGGGCTCGGTTAGCATCATCATGTTCTAAAAATGGAATTAATGAAGTTGCTAATGAAACAACTTGGATTGGTGAAACGGCAATGTAGTCGACTTCATTTTTTGAAACTGTAACAATATTTTGTTGGTAGCGTACAGGGACATCGGGTTGCTTTAGAACACCATGTTCATCAGTGGCGACATCACCCGCAGCTAACTTATATTGTTCCTCTGCGATCGCATCCAAATAAATTGGAGGTAGATCTTTTAAAACTTTTCCTTGTTTAACTTTATAAAACGGAGTTTCAATAAAGCCATAAGCATTAATTTTCCCGTATGTAGATAAAGATCCAATTAGACCAGCATTTGGACCTTCTGGAGTTTCTACAGGACATATTCGACCATACTGACTTGGGTGAATATCACGAACAACAAATCCGGCGCGATCACGTGCTATACCCCCTGGCCCCAAAACCGATATCCGCCTTTTATGTGTTAATTCCGCCAATGGGTTAGTTTGGTCCATAAATTGAGATAATGGGTTTGAACCAAAGAATTCGCGAATAGATGCGGCAAGAGGCTTAGGGTTAACAAGTGTATTAACACGGAGATAAGAGTGCTCGCAAATGGCCATACGTTCTCTAACAACACGTTCGAGGCGATTTAAGCCAATACGAATTTGATTCGCCATCAATTCTCCAACTGATCTTATACGTCTATTTCCTAAATGATCAATGTCATCACTTACAATCGGCATGAAGCGGAACCTTATTAACTGATTAATGATACCGATTAGGTCTAAAGAAGTTAAAATTCGAACATCTGAATCAATGTCGAGCATTAGGGCCTGATTTAATTTATGGCGACCAACATAGCCTAAATCATACTTTTTAGAATCGAAAAATTTTGCATATAATAATTTCTGACACCCTTTTGCAGTAGCCGGTTCTTCTGGTTTTAGGTGGCTATGGACTTCTAACAAACATTGTTCCGTTGTTAGTTGCTCGTCAGTATTGCTCGTTTTTCGGAAATAATTAATATTTTCAATTGAGTTAAAAATTTCTTGATTATCTAGTCCGAGGGCCTTAAGAAAAACAAAAATTGAGAATTTTTTTGCTTTATCAATTTTTATGTATACTAAGTCATCCTTATCAATTTCAAATTTAACCCATGTGCCTCGATTAGAGATCAAACTTGCTGTATAAATTCTAACCCCTTGTTTATCTGCTTCACTTTTATAGTAAATACCAGGGCTACGAACAATCTGATTAATTATAATACGTTCAATTCCATTTACTAAAAATGTTCCGCTATCCGTCATAAGTGGTATATCACCTAAAAAGACTTGCTTTTCTTGTGGGTCGGCTCCTTCTAGGTAATTAAGTTGGGCACGGATAAAAATACGAACACTATAAGTTGCATCTTTACGCTTTGCTTCTTCTAAAGTATAGCGGGGAGGATTTATAGTATAAAATTTTGTTGCAAAATTTAATTCCAAATCGCCTAAATAATCTCGTATAACTGAGAAAGTACGAAGCTCTTGAACAAAACCCTTTTCAAGAAACCAACAATAACTTGCTCGTTGAACGTCAAGTAGATTAGGCAAAAGATACTTATAAATATTTTTGTTTCGATCAAGCATTATGTAATCCGCATCTTATATGCAATAAATTTTAGGTAAATTTTCGAAGGCAATAAAATAGTTTACGATACTTTTGGGGGAAAGAGAATGGAAATTTTGAGAAAATTATATTATTGAACAATCTTTTGAAACATATAGCCTGTACCACGAGCTGTAAGAATTAAGTCGGGCTTACCTGGGTCAATTTCAAGTTTTGATCGCAAGCGTGAAATATGAACGTCAACAACTCGCGTATCCAAATAACGCTCAGGAGTATAGCCCCAAACCGTATCTAAAATATACGCGCGTGATAAACGTTCACCTGCATTTGTAATCAATAATTCGAGTAAACTAAATTCAATTCCCGTTAGACGCACACGTGCATTATCACGAAAAACTTGTTGCTTTTGCGTATTAATAGTTAGGTTTCCAATTTGAAAAAGATACTTATTCGAACTATAGTTACTTGTTTTTTCGCTTCTCCGTAAAAGAGATCTAACACGTGCTTCTAATTCTTTAGGGTAAAAAGGCTTAATAACATAATCGTCGGCACCGAATTCGAGCCCCATAACACGATCAGATATGTCACCACGTGCAGTTAGCATAATAATCGGCACGTTTGACTTTTTTCGCAGTTCACTACAAACCGTATAACCATCGAGTTTAGGCAACATAATATCTAAAATTACTAAATTAGGTTGTTCTTGATGAAATAACCGAATTGCTTCCTCACCATCAGAAGCCGAAATTACATTATACCCTCTAATTGTGAGACGTGTTTCTAAAATCTTACGAATATTTGATTCATCATCCACAACTAATATTTTCTCTTTCGGTGATATCCCGGTCACAGGTTTGGTTCGTTAAAAATTTTATGCTCGGACTTTATAAAACTGAAAATGAATGCCGGCAGGAAAAAAGGTACATATTCTAGTATTTAAAGAAAAAATTGCCCGAGTAATTTTTTCCACTCTGGATTTTCTAAGTGGTGGTAAGTATAATTAATAGTATAGGCGAGCGTAGCCAAGTGGTTAAGGCACTGGGTTGTGGTTCCAGCATTCGCGGGTTCGATTCCCGTCGTTCGCCCGACTAGAAATAAAAAGTTTTGGGTTATGCTTCGAGTTACTCTGTTTCTAAAAATACATTTAAGTATTTTGCTAAGGTTACTGCCTCATTTTCAATCTTGTTAAGAGCCGCTGGTTGATCAACTCCTGTTAATGGTATTTCACGGCTATCTTTTAAACATAAAAATAACTGACGTCTTGGGTTTAAGCCTTCCGTTACCCGAACTTTTATTGACTTAACTACTTCACTTGGAAATGTTAAATTTAATTCTCTATTTTTACCAGGAAAACCTTTACGATACACTGTAATCTGATCAGCATTGTAATCATTATAACCAAATCCTACGTCCCAAATAATAGTTAAACAAAGAAAAAGGCCTAAAATAAGTGCAACAGTGCCGTAAAACATTAAAATAATTCCTTGGGGAATAAAGGCAATACTGCTGGCGTCTGAGAAAATCAATAAATTGGTATTAAAATAGCTTGAGCAGCCATTTAAAAAAAAGCCTAAACCACCTAATGTAATAGTTAATGCCCAAAAAATATTACTTAAGCGACGAGACCCACTGATATATGTCCGCATTCTGAATAAACTTTAAAACTATTTTTAATATAAACCTTACGTACAAGCCAGCCCCACAAACAGATGCTTTGTTCAGCAAACTTTTGCTTAGCAAGTATAATTCATCCATTATACAAATTACAGACTGACAAGTACTTTAGTTTTGGAAAGAACTAAATTAATCGGATGCTTCTTAACCCGAAGTATAATCCTGCGGCTAAGCTAAACATTAAAGTCATTAGTAAAATATAACCAATAAGAGCGCTCATAGTATTTTACATTTAAAATATTTAATTATATAAACTTAATATTATCACAAAAACCCACCGTTTTAAAAAGAAAAACCACCACACAATCATAACAGGTTTTAAAAACCTAAAAACTTGACACCAATTTGAATTAATTGCTACCCTGTAAGTGTTATTTATTTACGAAATTAATAAATTTATGGCTCACAAAAAAGGAGCAGGTAGTACAAAAAACGGACGTGATTCAAATTCTAAACGTCTAGGCGTTAAGGTTTATGGAAATCAAGCAGTAAAAGCTGGCGGAATAATCATCAGACAACGTGGATTAACATTTAAACCAGGCTCTAATGTTGGGGTTGGAAAAGACTATACCTTATTTGCTTTAAAAGAAGGACTTGTAAAATTTGAAAAAATGAAAGGGGTATCAACTGTATCTCTTGATACAACTTCAGTAGATATCTAAGAAACTAATTTTCTAACCCTCCCTAAGGAAGCGGTTGACCTGCATCTAATTTTTTGATACTATCTGTATAAGAAAGCAAAATATTTTCGCGCTCTTAGTTCAGTTGGTAGAACGTAGGTTTCCAAAACCTGATGTCGAGGGTTCAAGTCCTTCAGGGCGTGATTTTTAAGATGTTTAAACATTTTCAAATGTGGAGAGGTGGCTGAGTGGTTGAAAGCTTCAGATTGCTAATCTGATGTACGCTTCATCGTGTACCGTGGGTTCGAATCCCATCCTCTCCTTTTTGCAAGCATAAGAAGTTTTTCTTTTACCTTATAAAGGTGATATAATACAAATTATATCGTGGTATAATTTCTTTTAATAAAAGATACGAATAAAAAATGGATTTACTAAGTTTAGGTTGGTCATCGTTGATGGTTATGTTTAGCTTCTCCTTAGCCTTAGTTGTATGGGGCCGTAATGGGTTCTAATGCACTATTAGAAACTAAAAGAATTAATTTTCAATTTTAAATAAATATCAAAAAAATGGCTAAAGAAATTTTCACGGTAGCTGGTGTTATGTGGGCATTAGTGCTAACAGGATTAAGCGTAGGTTTTGGTCTTTTAAAAATTCAAGGAGAATAAAATTTGCTCCCTGAAAATTCAACCAAAAAATAAACATATATGAGCATATATGAAAATGTATGGATTTTAATTAGTTTGGTAATTATTGTATTAATATTATCAACAGATCCAAAAAGTTCCACAAATAGTATTGGAAACAATAATATAACTTTAATGTTTTCAAGTATTAGCGAAAGTCAAAAATTCATAAGGAATTTCTCGTGGATACTTATTGTAGCATTTTATTTTCTAACAGTTCTTCTTAGCTACTTGAACTAACAAATTTTATGTTACTAACTAAAAACAGGCGAATAACAATTGTAATTCGCCTGTATCTATCTTATATATTTAAGCAAAGAAGCTGATATTATCTAAAAGAACATATGCAACACTTGCTCCCCCAAATGCGCCAATCGAAAAGCCACTTGTAAAGTTACGCCAACCTTTTGCGGATTCTAAATTTTCTCCACCCTCAGTCCCTTGAAATGACGCAAGGCCATAAATAGTTAATCCAAGAGTTAAAATTAGGATTAAACCAAAAGCTGAAAATAAACCAACAAGTAAAGCATTAGGCGAATTACGAAGTGGTCCTAAAATATAGAATGGCCCAATTAAAAAGTAACCATGAGCCATACCGATCTCTAATCCACGTAATAGTGGAGATAAACCTTTTCGGTATATTGGCAAGTTACCAAGGTAAAGTTTTGTCGCAGTTGAAGTTGTTACAGGAGTCGATAAGTTGCCCACGAATGGGTCATTATTGTACGGTTTAACAAATTCGCTCATTAACAGTTTGAGAATTAATTATCTATACGTTAATTATAGCGCTAATTTCTGCGGATATTATCCAAAATTAAAAAATACTTAAAGAAACTAAAAATGGAAAAACGTATATTAGTAAATGGTTCGCCTTATGCTTACAAAAGCCCCATGTCCGCATACGAACTAATTGAATACCTTGGGTTTAATATAAATTTAATTTTACTTGATTACAATGGTTTAATTTTACAAAAAGAAAATTGGAAAGCCGTTTTTCTTGAACCAAATGACCAACTTGAGATTATAACATTAGCTGGTGGTGGGTAACTTTTAAAAAATTTAAATCGAGATGACAGGATTTGAACCTGCGACACCCTGCTCCCAAGGCAGGTGCGCTACCAAGCTGCGCTACATCTCGTATTAACACTGTTAATTGTAATACAATTTATATTATTATACAACCCTTGCCAAAGGATAGAATAGAAGATCTAGCTGCAGGGTAACATTAAAATTTCACGCAGCCTCCGATAATTAAAGCTCATTTAAAGTCCTGTAAATTTTTTTATTTTTTTAATCCCTCAAGAACTCCTTTCCAAATTAAACCAATAGCCCGGCCAACTACCGATGTAAAAAAATACTGAGTTCCCTTTCCAACTAACAAAAGGGTTCCATTCGACCTTGCTACTATAAAATCCTGCAATTCAATATAATTAACAACAAATAAAGCTACACTATTTAGCTCTAACAATTCGTTCATACGATTCGCATAAATCGAACGTGAATAAATACCATCCGTTCGAATAACAAATAAGCTATATTCGCTATTATAAAGATTCTTAGGTCGAATAACATACTGTTTCAGACGGTTTTGCCATGCTAATTTATTTTTAAATTGCTCAATATTTCTAATCGACAAAAAGTTTGATTTATACAAGTTTTGACGAATATTCGGCACAAGCGAAAATTCCGTACTAATTATAATTATTACCCCACTCGTTAGAGCGATGATTAAATTCTCAAACAAGGATTCGATCAATGCAACACTTGCTATTTCATATACAGGTGTAAATATAGAACGAAAAATTTGAGATTTGTTATTTAATAACGAGGAAAAAGGTAAAGCTACCAAAATGTCTGCATCGTCATAAAGGGTCTGAAGATAAGTATTTGAACTTCGGTGTAGTTTGCTCGCATCAAGTTTAATTTTTATCCCATATTGCGAATTTAAAAAAACTTCACCAACACGTACAATTAAATCCGCTAGAATTAACCGACTTTGAGCAACAGAAACTACTTGCTGTTTTTTTTGTAACATATCTAAAAAACAAACTTCAACCGTTGAAATAGCATGCTTAAAAAGATTTTGTTTTACTTCGTAGCGTAATAAATCGGTCCCAAGCAATAAATTAGTATTATTATCAAGAGATAAATTTAATCGTGTATAAAGACGAATAAACAATTTTTCTGGCTCTAACGGTGTGTTTTTATCAGAAAATTTTTCTAAAGAGGAGGAGTTCATTACCTTACTTGCAAAAAACTAAAAACATAGAAATCGCTTTTGAACCTTTTGTTTAAAGTTCAAAAAGCGATTTCTGTTACTATTTCACTTTAGAAAGAAAGTGAATCTGGGAAAAAACGTTGAATCTCGATGATCATGCCAGCAGTTAAACTCATCCAAGCAGTTAACAGAACAGGCGCTGTTGAAAGATATTTCAAAAGATCTTTACTCATAAGTCAATCTAATTATAGTTGTTTTATAAATTTTAAAAATAGACCTTCCAATCCTAACGAGGCGAAACTGTAACTTCGTCACCTGGAACTAATAGTTGGCCGTTAATTAACTCTTTCCAAGCTGCTAAAGGCCATAGAAAGGCTCCTGACATCATCCCTAGGGCAACAGGTACGTTAATAATAATTTCGTTTTCATTAGGCTTATCTGTTTTCTTAGAAAACTGAAGATAGCTACGGCCTGCCCAGCCAATCCAACCAGCAATATATAGGAAGCCAAAAGCAGGAATCACGAATTCACCCGCATGATCCGGTCTACCATCTGCGATAAGATGGGGTAAACCATCAGCCCCACAAAGTAAGCCTTTGTCACCATATTTTGCAAAACGAGCTTTTGTTTGATCAATTTGTTGCTCAAGCGCTAAATAGGCAGGTGTACCTTCAGTATAATTCGCTAACCTAGCTTGCAGTTTTTTTACACTGCCATCAAGGCGCTTCTTAAATACTGCGGAATCTTTACAGGGAGTTAATCCACTCACATCAGCAAACGCGGCCTTTGGAGACGCCGCAAAAAGACTAGCTACTAAAAGCCAATTTAATAAAACCTTCATAAAAAGGGAAATTCGATAAATTTTTTAGCAAAAAACTAATATTAATATTATATATGGATCTTGGGGATATTTTTTATGTTCCGGAAATTAAATTAATTAAATTTGAGCGTATTAAGAATTTCTTTTACGTCTTTTTTAAAATCTTCTTGGAAAGCTAAAACGGCACGGTTTGATTTCCCTGCTAAAATAAATTCATCCGTTTTTTCAAACCCCCAAATTTGTGAATACGATAAAAAACTAATATAAATACTCACCATCACTAAAAAAAATGATAAGTAAATTAAGCGCAAACCAGGATCTTCTTTTAATTGAAGACCTGTAGTAGTTAAAAACTCTTGAAAACGAAGACTTTGATCCTCCGGAAAAACCACTAATTGACCAAGTTTTGTTGTCGCGACTAATAAACCAGCGTTATCATAAACGTAAATATTACCCGTTAAATCATTCAATAAAATTGTAATTTTTTGTTTAGAGTTTCCATCTAAAAAAACGGAACCGAGCCAAAAGTTACGGCCTGATTTTGAAATTTTATTTAATGGAACTTGTATAGTCTGTTGATCATTAAGCTTAAGCTTAAGACCTAAAATATCCCAATCAGTTTGATAGACACTAACCCCGTTATAAACTAAAGGCTCATTCACAAAAATAATTTTTCTTTTTACTTCTTGCCCCTTTACATCTAAAATCGAGAGATCGGAATAAAATTGATTAACTTTTGCTTCTTCCGTATATGTAATCCAAAAATCATTCACGCGCCATGATAAATATTGCGGGATTTTACTTAAATTACCAGATTTTACTAAATTTTGTAGGTGGAAGATTTCCCCACGTGGTACAATTTCTTGCACAGTATATCCGCCTAATGCACCACAAGCACTACCAAATAAAACAAATAAAATACTAAAGTGGACTAATATTGGACCTACACGACCTAATAAACCTGAATAAGCATAATTTTTTTTGCCTTGACGAAAAACATGATAATTTTTGCCATAAAGTTGGTAAACGGAAGTGCTAGCTAGATTGCGGGGTAATTGGCGCTTAAGTTGAAATTTTCTTAAACTTTTAAAATTGGTAATAAATTCCCATAACCGAAATTTTTTTAATGCGGGGATTTGCGTTGTATACGTACAGGCTAATAAAGAAGATGCAAAGAAACCAACAATTCCAAAAAACCAAATATTAGAATACAAAGTATTCAAATTTAGTGATGTAATAAATTTCCAATCAACAAAGCCTAAAATCGGGGCCGTTGTTGGATAATTTTCTTGATAAAAAGCAAGCGGTTGATCTTGCTCGATAAAAGTTCCAAGAGCAATTAATATACCAATAGATGCTAATAACCAAATTGCGAGCCGAAGATCCGCCAATTTTTTAAGCAACTTTGTCGTATATAATTTTGTGGAAAAAACCATTTATTTTTCACTTGTCAAAATACTAATACTATAGTACATTATAAGTATAACGAGAGTGAAGTTATAATAACTTGCCGGGATAGCTCAGTCGGTAGAGCAGTGGATTGAAAATCCTCGTGTCTCCAGTTCAAATCTGGATCCTGGCATTACTAACTAAAAATCCTCACTATATTTCTGTATGTCTATACAAAGAGGTTTACTTATTGCTAAGCTTATATTACAATGAAATCATCTATATAACAAATAAATATAGGCGATATGGCCAAGTGGTAAGGCAGTGGATTGCAAATCCTCTATCCCCAGTTCGAATCTGGGTGTCGCCTTAGGGGGTATGGTGGAATGGTAGACACAACAGACTTAAAATCTGTCGGCAAATTGTCGTGCGAGTTCAAGTCTCGCTACCCCCAATTCGATTGTTTTAAACCTTGGATTTAGATATTTGTAAAATATTATTAAGAAGTAATAATCTATTATAGATTTAGCCTATACTAATTAATACTATCTATTTAAAAACTTGGTAATGTTATAGTATTCTAAACTTATAAAGTTTTTACTTTTACCATAGAATAATTGACCCCAACTTAATTTATGTCGCACTCTGTAAGAGTTTATGATACTTGTATTGGCTGTACACAATGTGTACGTGCCTGTCCTTGTGACGTACTAGAAATGGTGCCTTGGGATGGTTGTAAAGCTGGTCAGATTGCTTCTGCGCCTCGTGCTGAAGACTGTATTGGATGTAAGCGCTGTGAAACAGCATGCCCAACGGATTTCTTAAGTGTTAGAGTATATTTAGGAAGTGAGACAACTAGAAGTCTCGGACTAACATATTAACAAAAACTTCAGGATCTACATTGTCTGAAAACAATGTAAATCCTGAAGTTTTATTGTAGTTTTAGTAAGCATTTAAAGTGCGGTCGGAGAGACTCGAACTCTCATGAGGGTTGCTCGCTAGAACCTAAATCTAGTGCGTCTACCAATTTCGCCACGACCGCGCGGATTATTATATCTATAACAAGAGTATCAAAATCAAGCTCTTTTGGCAAGTAAAAAAGAATAGGTTGTTTAAATACCAAACAACCTATCCTATGCACGACAAAACTTAGTTAACTGTCACCCAATCAACGTCTACGTTTTCAAGAATAATTGATGAGTTATAAATTTGAAGAATAATTACTAAAAATACTAAAAATAAACCCATAAAAACTCCCATTACTGGAGTGGTACCCCAACCTGGAGCCACTTTTCCATACTCGGCGTTTAGTGGTCTTAAAATTTCTCCTAATCGCGTTCTTAAGGCCATAATTTTAAAGTAATAAAAAATTAAGATTGTAAAATACTTAGTTATGGAGCAATATCTAACAACATAATATACATTATAGACAATGTTTTCACTTCTAACCTACTTTTTTACACAGAGATTTTCTGTTTTATGGAAACCGCAACAATTTTAAGTATTTTTATTTTAGGCTTACTTCTAGGAGTTACGGGCTACTCAGTTTATACTGCATTCGGGCCCGTTTCTAAAGGACTTCGTGATCCTTTTGAAGAACATGAAGAATAAAAAATTTATCAAAAAAGTCATTCCGACGTTATGCGTGAATGATTTTTTTGATAAATTTTTTGCTTAGACTAATAATCTATAGTCTACTTTTTTACAATTCTTGGCGGATCTCTAAAGAAGATCGCGAAGAAAATTACAACTAATGTTCCAATTAGTAAAAATGTGTATACTAACGCTTCCATTTGTAAACAGAATTTTTAAAAAATAATTTGTTTTCCAACTTGATTAAACAATACCTTGCTTCTTAGTTGACTTATCACCAAGCTTTTGGAAAGCACCGAACTCAACCTGCTCTAAAACTTCAGCACCAATACCAGCAAACACATCTCTGAATAGAGTACGTCCACCATGCCATAAGTGACCAAGGAAGAATAATAAAGCAAAATTTGCATGACCAAAAGTATACCAACCTCGTGGGCTACTTCTGAATACACCATCTGACTCTAATGTAGTTCGATCAAACTCGAATACCTCACCTAATTGAGATTTTCTTGCATATTTCTTAACTGTTGGAGCATCTGTAAATACTTGGCCGTTTAACTTACCACCATAGAAGTTACAACTTACACCAACTTGCTCGATACTATACTTTGACTCCGCACGACGGAATGGGATATCCGCACGTACAATACCATCTTTATCAACTAAAATAACTGGGAATGTTTCAAAGAATGCCGGCATACGACGCACAGTTAACTCTCGGCCTTCTTTATCCTGGAAAACCGGGTGTCCTAGCCACGCTTCAGCAATACCATCTCCTTTGTTCATAGGACCAGCACGGAATAAACCACCTTTCGCTGGGTTATTTCCAATGTAATCATAGAACGCTAGTTTATCTGGGATTCTTGACCAAGCTTGGCTTAAAGATAAACCTTCGCTTAGTGAAGATTCTACTCGTCGCTCAATCTCTTGCTGGAAGTAACCACTATCCCACTGGTAACGCGTTGGACCAAATAATTCAATTGGTGTTGTAGCTGCACCATACCACATCGTACCGGAAGTAATAAATGCAGCAAAGAATACTGCTGAGATACTACTTGAAAGAACTGTTTCAATGTTACCCATACGAAGAGCTCGGTAAAGTCTCTGTGGTGGACGAATTGTAAGGTGGAATACACCTGCTAAAAGCCCAAGAATACCAGCTGCAATGTGGTGAGATGCAATACCGCCTGGATTAAATGGGTTAAACCCTTCTGCACCCCAAGCAGGAGCAACTGCTTGAACACGGCCAGTAATACCATAAGCATCTGATACCCAAATACCAGGACCAAAAGTACCTGTTACGTGGAACGCACCAAATCCAAAACAAAGTAAACTTGAAAGGAATAAGTGAATACCAAAAATCTTTGGAAGATCTAAAGCAGGCTCGCCTGTACGTGGATCTCTAAATAATTCTAGATCCCAATATACCCAGTGCCAAATTGCTGCTAAGAAACACATACCTGAAAGGACAATGTGTGTTAGCGCAACACCTTCAAAACTCCAAATACCAGGATTCGAAACACTTTCTCCTGTAATACTCCATCCACCCCAAGAATCTGTTACTCCTAAGCGGGCCATAAAAGGCATCACAAACATACCCTGACGCCACATAGGGTTAAGAACAGGATCCGAAGGATCAAAAACTGCAAGCTCGTATAAAGCCATTGAACCAGCCCAACCTGCAACTAATGCTGTATGCATTAGGTGAACTGCAATTAGTCGGCCAGGATCGTTTAAAACTACTGTATGAACACGATACCAAGGTAGTGCCATTTTCTCTTTTCCTCCGTTAGAAAAATTCTTAACTTTCTTACAAATATAAAATTACAAATGTAACTTAACTAGATAAAATTGTACAACGAAATGATCTATTTTTTACTTTTAAATTAATTATTTCGAAAATTCAAAAGCTTTATAACAATCACGATACTAAATACAAAAACATTTAATGAAAAAAATGTAGTTTGCAAAATGTAAGTTTTTTAGTACACTTCATATTAGTTAAGACAAGCGAGTGTAGCTCAGGGGTAGAGCGCAACCTTGCCAAGGTTGATGTCGCGCGTTCGAATCGCGTCACTCGCTCATTTACAAGTACTGATTTAATTAAGTTGTTAAAGCTTAAAAAACACTGGACAAAGGTATACAACTCGGATTATTATTCTTAATTGAGAGTACTTAATTTTCCTCAGTAGCTCAGGGGTAGAGCGGTCGGCTGTTAACCGGTTTGTCGTAGGTTCAAATCCTACCTGGGGAGATAACCTAATATTTTTATTACGTATATATGTAAAAGAATAAAAAAACCCAGACTTTCTAATTTTTAGAGAGTCTGGGTTTTTATTTTTTTGGTTATTCCTACGCTGGAACAGCATTAAAAACACCTGTTAGGATAACTAGAGCAGACCATAAGCCTGCACCACTCCAAACAATACCTTGTGATTTTTCCCATTCACCAGGCGTCGCTAAAATAACTGGTACAGCGACTACCATAGCAAATGATACAATGATAAGAAGAACAACAAATAATGGGAGAATTCCAACCACGTTACTTTTTCTCTTTTTTAACTTTAATGTTAAAGAACATTGTATACTACAATTCCTCTTTTTTTTAAATTTAGAATAGTTGCAAAATCTAAACATATATTTTTCCCAAATTGTGGGAGATTTATAAACCACCCAAATTGAAAAAAATAGTTTTCATATTTTGACCAAACCCTTTTTATGTTTTTAAACTTAATATGTATCCTATAATATTAAGAAGTTTAGTTTTTCTAATAAATTGTATATTCAAATGGATGTAAATTTTTTATTATCTGCTCTACCTGAGCCGTATGCAGCATTCCGACCAATTGTTGACGTAATGCCAGCTATTCCAGTATTCTTTCTATTACTAGCGTTTGTTTGGCAAGCGTCGGTTGGTTTTAGATAATGTAACTGGAATAAATTAGTTCGTATTATCTAATTTCTCGTACTAATTTTAAAACGAAAACTTCGTTTTAAAATCCAAACTCTATTTATTTATATCACGTAAAAAATAGAGTTTCGAAATTTTGTCGATCAGCGTAGCAAAAAAAAGTTCTTGTAAAACAATTTTAAGTATGGTTGATACAGCTTCAAAAACTGGATTTATCTCTCAAATTATTGGACCTGTAGTAGACGTAGAATTCCCAGGTGGTGAATTACCGACGGTTTACAGCGCAATTGTTGTTGGTGAAGGTGAAAGTAGTGTTACATGTGAAGTACAACAACTTCTAGGTAGTAACAAAGTTCGTGCCGTTTCAATGACATCAACAGATGGTCTGAAGCGTGGAGCGGCCGTTGTTAATACAGGTGCACCGATTACTGTTCCCGTTGGTGTTCCAACTTTAGGGCGAATTTTTAACGTTCTAGGTGAGCCAGTAGATGAAATGGGTCCATGTGAAGCAACTGCAGGTTTACCAATTCACCGTGCAGCACCTGCTTTTACGGACTTAGATACAAAGCCATCTGTTTTCGAAACTGGAATTAAAGTAGTTGATCTTTTAGCACCATACAAGCGAGGTGGTAAAATTGGATTATTCGGTGGTGCTGGTGTTGGTAAAACAGTACTAATTATGGAATTAATCAACAACATCGCCCGAGCACATGGTGGTGTATCAGTTTTCGGTGGTGTAGGTGAGCGTACTCGTGAAGGAAACGATCTATATGCCGAAATGAAAGAGTCTGGTGTAATCGATGAGAAGAAACTTGATAACTCAAAAGTAGCTCTAGTTTATGGTCAGATGAACGAACCACCTGGTGCACGTATGCGAGTTGGATTAACAGCTTTAACAATGGCTGAGTACTTCCGTGATGTAAACAAGCAAGACGTTTTATTATTCATTGATAATATTTTCCGTTTTGTACAAGCTGGTTCAGAAGTATCTGCACTACTAGGTCGTATGCCATCAGCGGTTGGGTACCAACCAACACTAGCAACTGAAATGGGTGTACTTCAAGAACGTATTACATCAACAACAGAAGGTTCGATTACTTCAATCCAAGCGGTTTATGTACCTGCGGATGATTTAACAGATCCAGCACCGGCTACAACTTTCGCACACTTAGATGCAACAACAGTATTATCTCGTGGTTTAGCGTCTAAAGGAATCTACCCAGCAGTAGATCCACTTGACTCAACGTCAACAATGCTTCAACCTGAAATCGTTGGTGCAGAACACTACGCAACAGCACAAAACATCAAAGAAACTCTTCAACGTTACAAAGAGCTTCAAGATATTATTGCAATTTTAGGTTTAGACGAGCTTTCAGAAGAAGATCGACTAACAGTTGCGCGTGCACGTAAAGTGGAGCGTTTCTTATCGCAGCCTTTCTTCGTTGCTGAAGTATTTACTGGATCACCAGGAAAGTACGTTTCGCTAGCAGATAGTATTGATGGTTTCAATCGACTTTTAGGTGGTGAATTCGATGATTTACCAGAGCAATCATTCTATCTTGTTGGAGATATTAACGAAGCAATCGAAAAAGCTGCAAAAATTAACGCTAAATAGATAATATGAGTTTGAATGTTCGTGTAATCACGCCAGACCGCATAGTTTGGGATGCGAATGCGGAAGAATTAATTCTTCCTAGTAGTACAGGTCAGTTAGGTATTCTAACTGACCACGCTCCTTTACTAACAGCACTTGATATCGGTGTAATGCGTTTAAAAACTGGTGGAAACTGGATTTCTTTCGTTCTAATGGAAGGATTCGCCGAAGTTGAAGATAACAAAATTACAATTCTTTGTAATGGAGCTGAAGAAGGCGCATCAATTGATGCTTCTACAGCTCAAGCAGCTTTAGAAAAAGTTACCTTACTTGTTGACGAAGCAGCCACAAAGAAAGAAAAAATTGAAGCTACAATTGAACTTCGAAAGGCAAAAGCACGCTTACAAGCAGTTGCCTAAATAAAAAAGATTATCCGGCGTAAAATTTTTACGCCGGATAATCTTTTCTAAATTCTTTTTAAACAGAATTATAAAGTTTCAAATTTATCTGCTGTTAAGACTTGAACCTTACCATTCTCATCTACATCAACAACCGCAGCGTCACCGGATTGTAGACGTTCAGAAAGTACCTCTTCTGATAAGCTATCCTCAAGTAAACGCATCACTGCACGACGGAGCGGTCGAGCACCGTAAGCAGGGTTATAACCTTCATCAATTAAACGAGCTTTAAATCTATCGGTTACAGCAAGTTCAATCCCTTTCTGTGAAATTCTATCAAAAACTTCTTTTAACATAATTTCAGCAATTTCCCCAACCTCAGATTTAGTTAGTTGTCTGAAAACAATAATTTCATCTAAACGGTTTAAAAACTCCGGTCTAAAATACTGCTTTAATTCCTCATTTACTAAGGACTTAATACGGTTGTAAGCTGAATTATCTTGGTCTTCACCTAGTTCAAACCCTAATCCACCACCACCTTTTTCAATCACTTTCGAACCGATGTTCGAAGTCATGATTAATAGTGTATTTTTAAAATCAATTACTCGTCCCTTTGAATCTGTTAAACGACCATCTTCAAAAATCTGTAGCATTAAATTAAAAACATCTGGATGTGCCTTTTCAACCTCATCAAATAAAACAACAGTATATGGTCGACGTCTAACGGCTTCCGTTAATTGACCACCTTCGTTATAACCAACGTAACCTGGTGGTGAACCAATTAATTTCGAAACTGTATGTCTTTCCATAAATTCAGACATATCAAGTCGAATCATAGCCTCTTCTGAACCAAAGAAGTAAGTAGCTAATGCTTTGGTCAGCTCAGTTTTACCAACACCTGTTGGCCCAGAAAATAAGAAACTTGCGATAGGTCTATTTGGATTCTTTAGACCTACTCGCGCACGACGAATCGCCCGTGAAACTGCAACAACGGCCTCATCTTGTCCAATAATACGGCTATGTAAAGTTTCTTCCATTTGTAGAAGCTTCTCAGATTCACTCTTCGTTAGCTTATTAACCGGAATACTTGTCCAAGCAGCAACAATCTGAGCAATATCTTCTTCTGTAACTGTAGGAGTCGGTACAGAACTTGATGGATCTTTTGAAACTTGAATAACGGCATTAATTTGTGCGCGAACTTCCATTTCACGCTCACGTAATTGGCCTGCTTTTTCAAAATCCTGATTTCGTACTGCTTCATCTTTTGATTTTAAAACATCACGCAGTTCCTGATCTAAAAGTTTCGCAGCAGGAGGTAATTGTGAGTTTAATAAACGTACTCGAGACCCTGCCTCATCGATCAAGTCGATAGCTTTATCTGGTAAGAATCGATCAGCAATATACTGATCTGCAAACTTAGCCGCAGCAGCTAAAGCTTCATCAGAAATAACTAATTTGTGGTGACGCTCATAACGATCTCGTAAGCCATATAGAATTTCAATTGTTTCTTCAACTGTTGGCTCACCCACCATAACTGGTTGGAAACGACGCTCCAATGCAGCGTCTTTTTCAATATGTTTACGATACTCCTCGATTGTTGTAGCTCCGATACATTGAAGTTCGCCACGCGATAAAGCAGGCTTTAAAATGTTAGCGGCATCAATCGCACCTTCCGCAGCACCAGCACCAATAAGCGTATGAACCTCATCGATAACTAAGATAATATTATTAGCTGTTCGAACTTCGTCCATAATCTTTTTTAGACGCTCTTCAAATTCGCCTCGGTACTTCGTACCAGCAATTAGTAGTCCAATATCTAATGCAACAACACGCTTATCTTCTAAGGTATCTGGAACATCTCGATTTGCGATACGTTGAGCTAAGCCTTCAGCAACTGCTGTTTTACCAACCCCCGGCTCACCAATTAAAACTGGATTGTTTTTTGTCCGACGTCCTAAAATTTGAATAACACGTTCAATTTCTTTACTTCGTCCAACTACCGGATCCAATCTTCCTTCTGTGGCTTTTTGGGTTAAATTAGTACCAAACTCTTCTAATGTAGGCGTTTTACTACGAGTTGTGCTGCTGTTACCAGCGGCAACATCCGTTGATTCACCTAATGAGCGAATAATTTGGCTACGTACTTTTGAAAGGTCAACCTCTAAATTTTCAAGCACACGTGCAGCAACACCTTCTCCTTCTCGAATTAATCCAAGTAACAGATGCTCTGTACCAATATAGTTATGACCTAATTGACGAGCTTCTTCAAGAGATAATTCAAGAATTCTTTTCGCACGAGGAGTAAATGGTATTTCCACCGCAACAAATCCGGAACCCCGCCCAATAATCTTTTCAACTTCAACACGTGCATCTTTTAAATTAACACCCATTGATTTTAAAATTTTTGGACCAATACCTGTACCTTCACCAATTAAACCTAGTAAAATTTGCTCAGTACCAACAAAATTGTGACCCAATCTTCGAGCTTCCTCTTGGGCAAGCATGATAACCTTGATTGCTTTCTCTGTAAAGCGTTCAAACATCTAGCTTCTAAAATAAAATTATCAATATCTTTGATGCTAAAATTATACCATAAAAAGTATTTAGGAAATAGTTTCATTAATAAAACACGACATTAAATAAAAATTTATATTTTATTAGAAGAAAATTCGAATAAAAATATATATTTACCGTCATTCATTCTATAAAAACAGTTCCAACCATACCAAATTGGATGAAACAAAAACTAACAAATCACTATTAAATTTCGTTTTTATAATTTAGTACTTTATTTATCGGAAACAATAGTATAATTATTTCCATAAGGTAAATATTAATTTACGTAATCTACTTAATTATGTTTAATTGGAATATTGTTGCTCAATTACTGAGCCTAGCACTAGTAACACTTTCAGGACCAGCTGTGATTTTCTTACTATACTTCAAGCGTGGAAACCTTTAATTAAAGTTACCAGACCAAGGAGCACTCTTTCTTTAAAAAAGATTTGTTTGCCACCTTGGTCTTTTTGTATAAAATTCCTTTTAGATTCTATACAAAAAGAATTAACGTATTCCACTTGGAAAAAGTCGAACATAACGATGAGGCTCAACACCAACAGAAATACTTTTCAGTTGATAATGGCTAATCAATTGATGTTGTAACTTCCTTACCTCCCGCGAACGTGGTAACAAATTTATTGCTCGCTTTTTCGATTGAATTATTTCATCAATTAAAAATTGCGTTTCTTCTAGAGGTGAAAATAGTTGTCCACTTGCCCGCTTAATACGATCATCGTTTTTAAATTCAGAACCCGAGGAATTTCGAATCACAATCTGTTTTAAAGCTTTAGCAATTTGTAGCAAGCTATTATTTGGAATAGTTGAAATATTAATATTACGAGAGCTGGAAATTTGGCGTAATTTCTTATTATTTTTAATTAAGTTTCCTAAAGCTAAAACATTATCTGCATATTGAACCTCACGCGTAACGATAATTGGTAAATCTAAAGTTTTTATTAAAGAACAAAGATCTTGGCTATTTATCCCATAAACATATAAAAAAATAAAGCGCTCACCTAGTTCTTTTTTTACCAAAGAATTATTTTTATTCGACTTTTTAGATTTTACATATTCATCTCTACCTAACTGAGAAGGATTTGTTTTTGACTTTTTATACCCCGGATTAGTGAAATTTGAAGAATTTTCAATTCCATATAGACTTTCGTCCTCTTTATTAGAATGCGTAAGGCTACATTTTACAATACCACGATCAAATGGGGATAGCTCACGTTTTTGCAAAGCTAAATTTTGCCCTTGTAAAAGTAAATCCACAGAACGCTCAATATTATCATGAATTACCCATGTTTTGACATTATGAATCTCTACGGCAATTTCAAAAGTTGGTGGAGCTTTTCTTTCTAATATACTTTTAGATGAGCCTCTTCGACGAGCTTCCTCATCACCCAGCGTCACATATTGAATCCCTCCAATGAGATCAGTTAACGTAGGATTTTTGATTAAATTGTCGAGTGCACTTCCATGCGCAGTACCAACTAATTGAACCCCTCGTTCAGCAATGGTGCGGGCAGCCGTCGCTTCTAATTCAGTACCAATTTCGTCAATAATTATAATTTCAGGCATATGGTTCTCCACCGCTTCAATCATAACCTGATGCTGATTTTGAGGATTTCGAACTTGCATACGTCGAGCTTTTCCAATGGATGGATGAGGCAAATCACCGTCGCCGGCAATTTCATTCGATGTATCAATAATAATCACCCTTTTATTCATATCATCAGATAAAACACGAGCAATTTCACGTATTGCTGTTGTCTTTCCGACACCAGGTCGACCAAGTAATAAAATGGATTTTCGTTTTTCTAAAAGATCGCATATTATATTTACAGTCCCAAAAATGGCGCGACCTATACGGCAGGTTAGACCAATCACTCCACCATTACGATTTCGCAAGGCACTAACGCGGTGTAAAGTTTTCTCGATCCCAGCCCGATTATCACCACTAAATTTTCCAAGGCGCTTTAAAACGTATTCTAAATCTTGCCAAACGATTGTTTTGTAAGATAAATATTTAGTACCAGTTGCAAAACGCGCTTCAGGGCGGCGGCCAATATCTAACACAATTTCAATTAACTGTGTTCTCATTTCCGTAGTTCGGAGGGGCTTACTAATAAATTCAGGTAATATATCTAAAAGTTGATTTAAATTATCAGCAAGAAGCATACTCTTCTGTATTGTATAGGGGTAAATGAATTAGGATTTTAATTTTTATTTAATCTAAATTATTAAACCGACTAACGAAATTAAATCGAAAATGTAAGCTATTAGATTAGAAGGTTTTTAAACAAACCCCTAAAGTGAGGATGATTTTTATAAAAACCCGCATACTAATGATATAATATTAATTATATAAAATATTCCTTTTATACTTTATATTTTACCATTGGGAAGTAACCCAACGTAACTACAATAAGCAGTAAACAGTACTAACTTTCGCGATTTGTTATATATATATATGTCCCACTTCAGTAAAATTAAGACTAAATTATATGATCGCAATATTCTGAAAAAGAGTCTTTCAGATTTAAAATTAGAATGGACCGAACAAAATCAACAAATTGTCGGTTACCAAAAGCAAACTCATGACGCCGAAATTATCGTAAAGCAATCAAATAATTACGATATTGGTTTTAAATGGAATGGTGTTGAATATGAACTTGTTACGGATTTAATGTTTTGGGCACAGCCTTATTCTGTGGACAAATTTTTAAACCAAATTAATCAACGTTATGCATATAATTCAATTGTGCAAGTAAGTGAAAGAGAAAACTTTAACTTTACACAATCTGAAAATTCGCAGGATGGTTCAATTCGAGTTCTTTTAACTCGTTATAAATAACAGTTATATGTACCGAAGAAATTGACTTATTAGATAGTTAACGGGACAATTTCTTCGGTATATATATATATTAACAAAATTAAAAATTTAAATTTTTGCTTGCGAAAATTTGAATTACTCGCTATGATTTTAATATGGCTCAGTAGCTCAGTTGGTTAGAGCAGGGGACTCATAAGCCCAAGGTCGCAGGTTCAAGTCCAGCCTGAGCCAATTACTTTATTAAGAGAGTAGCTAAATAATTTTCACTTCAATAAATAAAAATAGTTTAAATGGGTGTTAAAACAATTCTTTACCAAGAAGATGCACGGAAAGCTTTGGAACGTGGGATGGATATTTTAGCTGAAGCAGTTTCTGTAACATTAGGTCCTAAAGGACGAAATGTAGTGTTAGAAAAAAAATTTGGAACACCGCAAATCGTTAATGATGGGGTAACGATTGCCAAGGAGATTAATTTACAAGATACACTGGAAAATACTGGTGTTTCGCTTATTCGCCAAGCGGCTTCAAAAACAAATGATGTCGCTGGCGACGGCACTACTACAGCAACTGTTTTAGCTTATGCAATAATTAAGCAGGGAATGCGCAACGTTGCAGCAGGGGCAAATCCAATTGTTTTAAAACGAGGAATTGAAAAAGCAACGCAATTTGTTGTGCGAAAAATTATGGACTATGCCCGTCCTATTGAAAATTTGACAGATATTACGCAAGTTGCGCAAATATCTGCAGGGAATGATGCGGAAGTAGGAAGTTTAATTGCCAATGCTATTGATAAGGTTGGACGCGAAGGGCTAATATCTCTTGAAGAAAGTAAATCTACCGCAACAGAACTCGAAATTACAGAGGGTATGGGTTTTGACCGAGGTTTTATTTCGGGGTATTTTGTGACAAATACGGAAAGAATGGAAGTGGTTTTAGACAACCCTTATATTTTATTAACCGATAAAAAGATTACAGTTGTCAAACAAGATTTAGTTCCAACATTAGAATTAGTCTCTAAAACGAATCAACCATTATTAATTATTAGTGATAATGTCGAAAAAGAAGCTTTAGCAACATTAATTGTTAATAAACTAAGAGGTATTTTAAATGTGGTTGCTGTGCGCGCACCTGGATTTGGTGATCGTAGAAAAGCTATACTTCAAGATCTTGCAGTACTGACAGGAGGTGATGTTATTACAGCAGATGCTGGACTTAGCCTAGAACGTATGGACATCGAAAATTTAGGTGTTGCGAGACGGGTAGTTGTAGGAAAAGAGAACACGACAATTATCTCTGATAGCAATAAACAAGAAGTCCTAGCACGTTGCGAACAACTAAGGCGACAAATGGAAACAAGTGATTCAACTTATGAAAAAGAAAAACTACAGGAACGTTTAGCAAAATTAACTGGTGGAGTTGCCGTTATTAAAGTTGGTGCAGCAACTGAAACTGAAATGAAAGATCGTAAACTACGACTAGAAGATGCTGTAAATGCTACAAAAGCTGCCGTAGAAGAAGGTATCGTACCTGGTGGCGGAACTACTCTAATTCACATTGCAGCCGAATTACTCGAATGGGTAAAAGAAACATTAACCGGAGATGAATTGCTAGGTGGTTTAATTGTAGAAAAAGCTCTTCAGGCACCACTTAAAAAAATTGCTTTAAACGCAGGAGAAAACGGATCGATTATTGTTGAAAGAATTAAAGAATCTGATTTTGAAATTGGATATAATGCTGCAACAAATGAAATTGTTGATATGTATGAGGCAGGAATTATTGATCCTGCCAAAGTTACTCGTTCAACATTACAAAATGCGGCGTCAATCGCAAGTATGATTCTAACAACAGAATGTATAATTGTTGATAAAAATAAAGAAACAAAATAATAAAGTAATTTAATATCCCAATTTCCGTATGGCCTCAGCTTTCTCTTCCCAATTTCGACAAAAATACGGGATTTTTCCCGTTCGTACAAATTCTGTAACGGATGATGAAATGGCATTATCGGAGCACATTGAAGAATTTAGCCAACGACTAATATTTTGTTTAGTTCTGTTAACTTGTACAACCCTTTTATGCTTTATTGATGTGAAAGAGATTGTTCGTATATTCCAAGCTCCTGCGGAGGGAATTAAATTTCTTCAATTTTCGCCTGGTGAATATTTTTTCGCGTCAGTAAAGATAGCCTTTTTTGGTGGAATTTTGATAAGCAGCCCGGTTGTAATTTATCAAATTTTACTATACACATTACCAGGCTTAACAAAAAAAGAACGAGATGTCATTTTACCAATGACCATTGGTTCAGGTGTACTTTTTAGTGGTGGCCTTTGGTTTTCCTACGCTTTTTTAGTGCCCGCAGCCTTAAAATTCTTTATTGCTTACGGAAGTGATGTAGTGGAACCATTTTGGTCCTTTGACCAGTACTTTAATTTTGTCGCAGTATTAATTTTTTCAACGGGACTAGCTTTTCAAGTACCAGTAATTCAGATTGTAATTGGCTTGCTCGGAATTATATCTGGAAAAATGATGTTAAGCTCGTGGAAGTATGTCATTGTTATTTCGACAATTTTAGGAGCTATTATTACCCCCTCAACAGATCCCATTACACAAATTTTATTATCTGGAGCTTTATTAGCGTTATATCTAAGTGGAGCTGGAGTGCTAATTCTTCTTAAGAAATAATCTTTCCTTGTAATTTATTGCAAATGTAATGGTATTCTATTAGTAGTGCATATATAATACAATGTGTAAGAAATATATTTATATCTATTTGACGTTCCATGCAGATTTCAAAATTCTTTAAATTTGTCTTTATTAGTGTAAGTCTTTGTGGATCATTACTGTTTCCTCAAATGGCTAACGCTTATCCCGTGTTTGCGCAGCAAGCTTACGATAACCCGCGTGAAGCAACAGGAAGAATCGTGTGTGCAAACTGCCATTTAGCCCAAAAACCAACAGAGGTTGAAGTGCCACAAGCAGTACTTCCAGACACAGTATTCGAAGCTGTTGTGAACATTCCTTATGATACGAAAGTACAACAAGTAACGGCTAGTGGTGCACCGGGTCCTTTAAATGTAGGAGCGGTAGTTATTTTACCAGAAGGTTTTAAACTCGCGCCTAAAGGTCGTATGTCCGACGAACTTAAAGCAAAAACTAAAGGCGTGTTTGTTCAACCTTACAGTAAAACTCGTCCTAATATCCTAGTGGTAGGTCCGATTTTAGGTGAAAAGAATCGTGAAGTTACTTTCCCAATTCTAGCACCAGATCCTGCCCAAGATAAAAGTGTTCACTACCTAAACTATCCAATTTATGTAGGAGCAAACCGCGGTCGTGGTCAAGTTTACCCTAGTGGAGAAAAGAGTAATAATAACACTTTCACATCAACAGCTGCAGGAAAAGTTACAGCAATTGAAGCTGGTGATAAAGGGACAACACGAGTTACAATTCAAACCGCTGCTGGTGAAGCTAAGGAGCAAACTGTTCCTGCTGGATTAAAAGTAAGTGTAAAAACTGGCGATGTTATCCAAGCTGATCAAGCTCTATCATACAATCCAAATGTAGGTGGATTTGGACAGGCTGAAACTGAAGTTATTTTACAAAGTCCAAACCGAGTAAAAGGAATGATAGCATTCTTCTTTACGGTTACAGTTGCGCAAATTCTACTTGTTTTAAAGAAAAAGCAATTCGAGAAAGTACAAGCAGCAGAAATGAACTTCTAATTAAATTTAAAGTTTAGTTAAGCAAAAAAAAAGAACTGGATTCTAATAAAATCCAGTTCTTTTTTTTACTATGACCGTACAATCTTATCTGTTGTACTCACAAATACAAGAGCAGCTGAAATTGGAACTACAATAACTACAACAGCTAAAATCACACTACTTAAAAATGCGCTTAATGATGGCGTCATATCTTTAATCTTGGTTAAACTAACGAATGATTGAAAGTTCAAATTGAACTTTATAATAACTATAATTGTAGCACAAAATATTGATAAAACACCTGAAATTAGTTTTTACCAATAACAAATGGTAATAAAGCTGCAATTCTAGCTTGTTTAATCAGTTTTGTAACTTTTTTTTGTTGTTTTGATTTTAAACCAGTTAAACGACGTGGAAGAATTTTACCTTGTTCATTTACAAAATTACTTAAAATACTGACGTCTTTATAATTTAAAGAATTATTTACCTCTTCACCCAGATTTGCTTTAATTGGATTTTTATACATAAGTTAGCTATTTAATTTCTTTAAAGATTTCATGTTGTTTTGTCACTGGCGAATATTTTTTCAATTCTAAACGATCAGTCGTATTACGACGATTTTTCGTTGTATGGTAACGATAAACACCCTGCTCACACTTGTGCTCTAGGGTAACTTGAACTCGTGCTCCTTTTTTTGCCACTTGAAGATAATATGTAAAATTTAAAATATTTAATGATTTAATTAGTGAACTTAATTTTTCGTCCCTAATTAGATGCCTACAATACTATTGTAGTTATCAATTTATCTCTTGTCTAGCACTTGATCCTATAATTTCGGTATTTACAATTAAAAATTATTTGGTATTATATTGTATATGAATAAATGTTTTCATTAAGCTGGTGTAGCTCAATTGGTAGAGCAACTGATTTGTAATCAGTCGGTTATGAGTTCAAGTCTCTTCACTAGCTAGTAAATTGTAAATAAATTTTTGTCTTATGATAAACTTGTTATATATTTAGATAGCAAACGTTTACAATAATTAAAAGTAAGTTTTTTTTATCTTATGGGAACATTAATAGCAACATTAGCAGGAGCTATCTATACCTTCTTAAGGTTTTATCAAATCGCATTAATACTTCGTCTTTATTTAACTTGGTTTCCCAACTTAAATATATATTCACAGCCATTCTTTACCCTAGTTAAATTAACAAACCCCTATCTTCGCATCTGGCGTGGTGTAATGCCACCAGTAGGAGCATTAGATTTTTCACCAATTATGGGCTTTATGATTATTTCTTTTATGGAAGACATTTGCGCCACATTAGCCGGTTACCGTTAAGTCTAACTTTTACCAACGCTAAATTAAAAAAGTCTTTGCGGGTAACGATTTTTAACTAATATTCAAATAAATTTTTTAAAATCATTAATAAGTTATTAAAAACACGCCATGGAGAAACAAACAAATGATTCTGAAAAAGTACTTGAAGAGATCGTTGTTACACCCTATAAATACGGCTTCAAAACTGAAATTGAGAATGAAAATTTCCCAAAAGGGTTAAATCAAGAAATTGTAGACCAAATAAGCCGAAAAAAGGACGAACCTCTATTTATGAGCCAATTTCGTGCGCAAGCTTTTTCACAGTGGCAAAAAATGCCAAGCCCTGATTGGGCGTACCTCGGAATCCCACCAATCGATTATCAAAATATCCAATATTACTCTGTCCCAAAAACAAAAAAGAAGCTAGGGAGTTTAGACGAGGTTGACCCCGAGCTTTTAAAAACATTTGACAAGTTAGGTGTTTCACTAAATGAACAAAAACGTTTAACCAATGTCGCGGTCGACGCTGTTTTTGACAGTGTATCAATTGGATCAACTTTTAAAGTTGAACTTCAACGAGCAGGTGTGATCTTCTGTTCATTTGCAGAAGCTGTTGAACGTTATCCCGAGTTGATTAAAAAGTATTTAGGAAGTGTTGTCCCAATTGGCGATAATTTCTTTGCCGCTTTAAATTCAGCTGTTTTTAGTGATGGCTCGTTTTGTTATGTTCCAAAGGATGTTAAGTGCCCAATGGAATTATCTACGTATTTTCGAATTAATAACGAAGAAGCAGGCCAATTTGAGCGTACTTTGATTGTAGTTGAGGACAGAGGTGAGGTAGGTTATCTTGAAGGTTGTACAGCCCCACAATTCAGTACAAATCAACTCCATGCTGCAGTTGTCGAATTAATAGCATTCGAAGAAGCCGTTATCAAATACTCAACTGTCCAAAATTGGTATGCGGGAGATGAAAATGGTATTGGAGGCGTTTATAACTTTGTAACAAAACGAGGTTTATGTAGCGGGCGAAAAGCTCGAATTGCGTGGACTCAAGTGGAAACAGGGTCAGCTATTACTTGGAAATATCCGAGCTGTATTTTAGCAGGTGATTCGTCCATTGGTGAATTTTATTCTGTCGCCTTAACAACTAACAAACAAGAGGCGGACACAGGTACTAAAATGATTCATTTAGGATCAAATTCAAAAAGTCGGATTATTTCAAAAGGTATTTCAACGGGCAATTCAAAAAACAGTTATAGAGGACTTGTAAAAGTAAGTCCACGCGCTATTAATACGCAAAACTACTCACAGTGCGACTCTTTACTGATTGGAAAAGACTCAAGTGCAAATACCTTCCCCTATCTTGAAATTCAAAACAGCGAAACAAAAATTGAACACGAAGCTTCAACATCTAAAATCGCAGAGGAACAATTATTTTATCTATTGCAACGAGGAATTAGTATGGAAGAAGCAGTCGCCCTAATGGTAAATGGTTTTTGTAAAGAAGTATTTAACGAATTACCATTTGAATTTGCCTCAGAAGCCGATAGATTATTAAATCTAAAATTAGAAGGCTCGGTTGGGTAATCCTAAATCATCCTTTTTAAGATCTCTATTTAACACAGCCACTTATATCCTATAAAAATGAATTTTTTAAGTGATTTTATTCTTCTATTAAAAGCCCGTTATCCTCTTATTTACGTAGTTACGGCTGAAGAAGAGCGTATCGAATATCTACTAAAATATAGTACCAAAAAATATCTTTCAAGGGCTTATTATTCATGGGACTTCGTGGAAGGATATAAAGGAAATCCTAATGATACAGGGTTTGCCACAAAAAATCCATTAGAAGCATTAGAATTACCGGATAAATTGACGCCCGAAACGGGGGCAGTTTTTGTTTTAAAAGATTACGATAATTTTTTAAAGGATTTTTCTGTTATCCGAAAATTAAAAAATTTAAGTAAAACCTTAAAAACGCAACCAAAGAACATAATTATTGTTTCTTCAGAATTAGTAATACCAGATCCGTTAAAGGATTTATTAGTAACTGTGGAATTCCCACTTCCGTCGTACCAAGAAATTTATGACGAGTTAACACGTTTAGTAAATTCTTTACAACAAACTGTTTCACCAGAAACAATTGGAAATTTATCTGTCGCATGCCAAGGGTTATCCATGGAACGTATCAGGCGCGTTTTATCAAAAGTAATCGCACAATATGGAGAAATTAGTGAGCAAAGCTCACCATTAATTCTAGAAGAGAAAAAACAAATTATTCAAAAAACACAACTCTTAGACTTCTGTTTAGCCGACAAAACATTGTCGGATCTAGGAGGTTTAAGTAATTTTAAAAATTGGCTTGGTCTAAGAGCAAATGCATTTTCCCAAGCAGCAATCGATTATGGACTTCCTTACCCAAAAGGGGTATTACTTGTAGGCGTACAAGGAACCGGAAAATCATTAGCTGCAAAAGTAATCGCACGCGAATGGAATTTACCACTTCTTCGACTTGACTTTGGAAGGTTATTCGCCTCATTAGTCGGACAATCAGAATCTCGTGCGCGTAATATGATTTCGATTGCTGAAGCTCTATCACCATGCATTTTATGGGTAGATGAAATCGATAAAGCTTTTGCAAACTCACAAAATAGTGGTGATAATGGAACAACGAATCGTGTCCTAGCAACATTTATCACTTGGTTGGCAGAAAAAAAGTCACCTGTTTTTGTTGTCGCTACTGCAAATAATATTGAATGGATTCCAGCTGAAGTTATTAGAAAAGGACGTTTTGATGAAGTCTTTTTCCTTGGTTTACCTAGTTTCGAAGAACGACGAGCAATTTTTGAAGTCCACTTGCAGAAGTCTCGACCTGACAATTATAAAAATTATGAATTGGAACTATTAAGTAAAATCACAAAAAACTATTCAGGAGCAGAGATTGAACAAGTTGTAATTGAAGCAATGCGAATTGGTTTTAATGAAAATCGAGAATTTACAACGGATGATCTAATAACTGTGGTTCAAAAATTTGTTCCTTTAGCACAAACGAAAAGTAGCAGTATTAAACAATTAATGCAATGGGCTGAATCCGGTAATGTTGCTCTTGCCTCAGGCCCAAATTAAAAAGCATGAATATATTAATCCGGTAGACGAAGAACTATGGTTTACAAACATTCCATTTTATGTTTAAGTAGTAATTAGCCATAAAGAAAAATTAATAAATAAAAAGTTTTAAATTCTTATTTTTACCTATTTATGAGTGTTTTAGAAAAAATTGTAAAAGAAAGTGACTTTTTTTACAAAAAAGAAAATTTACCCAAGTTTCGTGTCGGCGATACGGTTAAAGTAACCCTTTATCTAGAATTACCAAAAGCCGATGAAGCAAAAAAAGGAAAAGAACGGATTCAAGTTTATCAGGGTGTTATAATTTCAACACATAATAACGAAAATCCTACAAACGCAACTATTACCGTTAGAAAAATGTTCCAAGGTGGTGGTATTGAAAAAGTATTCCTTTTAAATTCTCCTTGGTTAAAAACTGTTGAGGTTTTAACATCTGCAAAAGTTAGACGAGGTAAACTTTATTATCTTCGTGATCGTGTCGGTAAGTCAGCGCGTTTAAAGCGATTATTCACCTAATTTAGGTTCGGACTGAATTTTAAATACAATTAAAGTCTATTTGCACAATGAATCAACGTACGTTATTACCTCTTATAATTGAACGTGGTTTTCCGATCTTAGCTTATTCAATCCCTTTAGCTGAATCCATATACTTTTTCGCACACCGAGTTTGTTTATATACAAATAACATTAGTCTAAAACTTTTGTTTTTACAGACGCTAAAACCAATTGCTATGTTTTATAGCAACAATTTATATGCGATCTTTTTTACCGTGTGTTATATCTTTGCAGCTTGTTCAGCTAATCGATTACCATTAAGCAGACTTCTTCCCACACGGGAAGGAAAACCTATTTGCTTAAACTTAAGCAAATTTACCCGTATAAATGTTATGCAAGCAATTTTGTTAGAGATTGTTATTGCAATGATTGGACAAATTTGGAATCTTTCCCCGACATTACTCAAGAATGGTCTTTTTGGAACTTTTGTTGCAAATGCCTGCTTAGTAGGTCTTGTAGGATTAATTGTCTATTCGTCGTTTATTATTGCTCTTGGTCGTTATCCAAGATTACCCGTAATAAGTGGCGCCGCTCGCGTACAACTACAAGGAGGATGGCTTAATTAATTATAATAAGTTAATCGAGATTAAGAGTAATTTAATCAGTAATAGAAAACTTATCTTATAATTAGTCCTTATAGAATAAAAGTTTGCCGATTAATATATTCAATCACTCGCTATAACGCGAAATAGTATGAGAGATTAATATTAGGTTGAATTTATAAATTTGTTTTTACATAATGTTCACATTAAAAATCCTAGTTTATACCGTTGTAATTTTCTTTGTATCGCTTTTCACATTTGGATTTTTATCAAACGATCCATCTAGAAACCCGAACCGTAAAGATTTAGAATAATTAGTTTAAGTTCCGCCCAAAGGCTCATTAGCCTTTGGGCGGAATTTTTATTGATTAACATACTAATGCTAATGCGAAAACCTTAAAAAGATAACTCTACGAAGCCCCTAATTTATTAATAAAACAAGTATATTATTAATAATATGATTAATTGTTAAAAGTAAGACCTTGACAGAGGTTTTAGTTAACTGTTAATATCTAAACAGATTAAAAATTTAATTATTGAACAGATATAAAGAATACCATGGAGAGTTTGATCCTGGCTCAGGATGAACGCTGGCGGTATGCTTAACACATGCAAGTCGAACGAGAGTTTTTAACTCTAGTGGCGAACGGGTGCGTAATACGTGAGAATCTGCCCTTAGGAGAAGAATAACTACTGGAAACGGTAGCTAAGTCTTCATATGCCGAGAGGTGAAATAGTTTCAACTGCCTAAGGATGAGCTCACGCCTGATTAGCTTGTTGGTGAGGTAACGGCTTACCAAGGCCACGATCAGTAGCTGGTTTGAGAGAACGATCAGCCACACTGGGACTGAGACACGGCCCAGACTCCTCCGGGAGGCAGCAGTGAGGAATTTTCCGCAATGGGCGAAAGCCTGACGGAGCAATACCGCGTGAGGGATGAAGGATTTTGGTCTGTAAACCTCTTTTCTCAAGAAAGAAGTTCTGACGGTACTTGAGGAATAAGCATCGGCTAACTCCGTGCCAGCAGCCGCGGTAATACGGGGGATGCAAGCGTTATCCGGAATCATTGGGCGTAAAGCGCCTGTAGGTTGTTTAGTAAGTCTGTTGTTAAAGACCAGGGCTTAACCCTGGGAAAGCAATGGAAACTACTAGACTTGAGTATGGCAGGGGTAGAGGGAATTTCTAGTGTAGCGGTGAAATGCGTAGATATTAGAAAGAACACCGGCGGCGAAAGCGCTCTACTGGACCATTACTGACACTCAGAGGCGAAAGCTAGGGGAGCAAAAGGGATTAGATACCCCTGTAGTCCTAGCCGTAAACGATGGATACTAGATGTTGCGCAATTTGTGCAGTATCTTAGCTAACGCGTTAAGTATCCCGCCTGGGGAGTACGCTCGCAAGGGTGAAACTCAAAGGAATTGACGGGGGCCCGCACAAGCGGTGGAGCATGTGGTTTAATTCGATGCAACGCGAAGAACCTTACCAGGGCTTGACATACTACAAATCTTTTCGAAACGAAAGAGTGCCTTCGGGAATGTAGATACAGGTGGTGCATGGCTGTCGTCAGCTCGTGTCGTGAGATGTTGGGTTAAGTCCCGCAACGAGCGCAACCCTCATTTTTAGTTGCCAATTTATTGGGATTTCTAGAGAGACTGCCGGTGACAAACCGGAGGAAGGTGAGGATGACGTCAAGTCAGCATGCCCCTTATGCCCTGGGCCACACACGTGCTACAATGGCGAAGACAAAGAGTCGCAAACCTGCGAAGGCTAGCTAATCTCGTAAACTTCGTCTAAGTTCGGATTGCAGGCTGCAACTCGCCTGCATGAAGTTGGAATCGCTAGTAATCGCTGGTCAGCTATACAGCGGTGAATTCGTTCCCGGGCCTTGTACACACCGCCCGTCACACCATGGGAGCTGGTCATACCCAATATCGTTAGCCTAACCATTCGGAGGGCGGCGCTTAAGGTAGGGCTAGTGACTGGGGTGAAGTCGTAACAAGGTAGCCGTACTGGAAGGTGCGGCTGGATCACCTCCTTTTAGGGATATATGAAATTAACTCGAGGTTAATATCAACATTTTACTAGTTTAACTCACACAATTTTTTAATCTATTTTTGGGCTATTAGCTCAGGTGGTTAGAGCGCACCCCTGATAAGGGTGAGGTCCCAGGTTCAAGTCCTGGATGGCCCATCACGGGGGTATAGCTCAGTTGGTAGAGCGCTGCCTTTGCACGGCAGATGTCAGCGGTTCGAATCCGCTTATCTCCACAAACAGAAAAACAAAATTTAAATTGAAAATTTTTATAGTCAAAAAAGTCAAGCGAATAAGAGCTTACGACGGATACCTTGGTGTTCAGAAGCGATGAAGGGCGTGGCTACCAACGAAATGTTTCGGGGAACTGGAAGCAAGTTTTGATCCGAAAATTCCCGAATAAGGAAACTTCATGAACTACTTCTTGAATTCATAAAGAAGAAAGAGCAAACCTAGTGAATTGAAACATCTTAGTAACTAGAGGAAAAGAAAGCAAAAGCGATTCCCTGAGTAGCGGCGAGCGAAATGGGACCAGTCTAAACTCTATTTTTTAGAGGGTTGTGGGACAATGTTAATAAAGTCAATAAGTTAGGTGAAGCAGCTGGAATACTGCACCAAAGAGAGTGAAAGTCTCGTATTCGAAAACTATTATAGCTTTAAATTGTATCCCAAGTAGGAAGGGACACGTGAAACCCCTTTTGAATTTGCGAGGACCACCTCGTAAGACTAAATATTCCTGAATAACCGATAGTGAACCAGTACCGTGAGGGAAAGGTGAAAAGAACCCCGGGAGGGGAGTGAAATAGAACATGAAATCGTAAGTTTACAAGCAGTAGAAGAGCGACTTAACGCTCGACTTCGTGCCTGTTGAAGAATGAGCTGGCGACTTGTAGGCTATGGCAAGGTTAAAATAAGAAAATATTGGAGCCAGAGTGAAAGCGAGCTTGATAAGAGCGTTAAGTCATAGTTTACAGACCCGAACCCGGATGATCTAACCATGGCCAGTGTGAAGCTTAGGTAACACTAAGTGGAGGTACGAACCGACTGTTGTTGAAAAAACAGCGGATGAGTTGTGGTTAGGGGTGAAATTCCAATCGAATCCGGAGCTAGCTGGATCTCCCCGAAATGCGTTGAGGCGCAGCGACTAATATTTCTTTTTAGGGGTAAAGCTACTGTTTTGGTGCGGGCTGCGAGAGCGGTACCAAATCAAGGCAAACTCTGAATACTAAAATGTTTAATTAGTTAGTGAGACATTGGGGGATAAGCTTCAATGTCAAGAGGGAAACAGCCCAGATTACCAGTTAAGGCCCCTAAATAATTACTAAGTGATAAAGGAGGTGGGAGTGCATAGACAATCAGGAGGTTTGCCTAGAAGCAGCAATCCTTTAAAGAGTGCGTAATAGCTCACTGTTCGAGTGCTCCTGCGCCGAAAATGAATGGGACTAAGTAATTTGCCGAAGCTGTAAGATGTTAAAACATCGGTAGGGGAGCGTTCTACATTAGTTTGAAGCGTTAGCGGAAGCGGGCGTGGACAAGGTAGAAGTGAGAATGTTAGCTTGAGTAGCGAAAACATTGGTGAGAATCCAATGCCCCGAAAACCCAAGGGTTCCTCCGGAAGGCTCGTCCGCGGAGGGTGAGTCAGGTCCTAAGGTGAGGCTAATAGCGTAATCGATGGATAACAGGTTAATATTCCTGTACTGTTTATTGTTGGTAAAGGGGGACGGAGAAGGCTAGACCAGCCGAATGTTGGTTATCGGTTTAAGTATTCAAGGTGTTGAGGAACGGTGAAAACGTTCTGAGCTGAGATATGAATAGGAAAGTGTTAAGACACTGAAC